AAGAAGCAAGGCTATGGATACCATGACCGATCACCATCGATAAAGAAGAATCTTTCTAAATCACTTCGGGTCAGCGGGGCCTTCAAGCATCCGAAATACGCCGGGGTTGTAAATGACATAGCCTTCCTGATAGAAAATGACGACTCCTTCAGAAAAACGAAGTTAGTCAAGTTTCTTTTCCCCCAGATCAATGAAGAAGAGGGAAGTCAGTTGATTCTTCCGACGAACCGGAAGCGAAGCGCTATGCTTAAAAGGACCCTCCCTGCAGTGCGTCCCTCCTTGAATTATTCGGTCATGCAATACTTATTGAATACAAAGAACAAAATTCATTTCGACCCCCTCGTAGTTCTCAATCATTTCGTGGCACCGGGCGTGGCTGAACCATCTACGATGGGGGGAGCGAATGCACAGGGAAGAAGCAACGAGTTGAGAATACGTTCTCGCATCGCTTTTTTTGTAGAAAGCTCGACCAGCGAGAAAAAGTGTTTGGCCGAAGCCAAAAAGAGGTTGACCCACTTCATTCGCCAAGAGAATGATCTTCGCTTCGCTGGAAGAACAAAAACCACCATCTCGCTCTTTCCTTTCTTCGGTGCTACCTTTTTCTTTACAAGGGATGGGGTGTATAAGAACCTTTTTTTTGAGGATGCCCGGGAACAACTCCTAGGTAAATTAAGGATCAAATGTTGGAACCTCATGGGTAAGGATAAGGTAATGGAATTGATAGAGAAATTCATAGACCTAGGTGGGATAGGAGAATTGATAAAGGGAATAGAGATGATGATAGAGATCATACTGAGAAACAAAAGAATTCCGTACGGGTACAACTCTTATTTGAACGAAGTGAAAAAAATGCGATCTTTGTTGTCTAATAGAACAAAGACTAATACCTTAATTGAGTCGGTCAAGATCAAATCTGTTTATCAAAGTGCTTCTCCGATTGCTCAAGACATCTCTTTTCAACCGAGGAACAAAACAAGATCATTTCGTTCTATTTTTAGTAAAATTGTGAAGAATATTCCATTAGTAATGAAAAAAGGGGTTGAGGGGATCCGTATATGTTGTTCAGGTCGATCAGAAGGTGCAGAAATTGCTAGAACTGAATGCGGAAAGTATGGAAAAACATCTCGTAATGTATTTAACCAGAAAATCGATTATGCTCCTGCGGAAGTATCTACTCGTTACGGAATCTTAGGTGTAAAAGTGTGGATTTCATATAGTAATAAAAAAAATGAACAAGCGAGAAAAGGGAAAGCTAGCTAGCGCGTGTAGGCGCCTACGCTTGCTCTATTCACTATTCTATGTTTTATGTTTAAACTTTCTAATTTGCCTTTTAAATGGAAATTAATTAAATGGATCTTTCGATCTAGTAGATCCGTTCTTCAGGGTTCTCCTGAAAACCCAGTTCCTAAACCTTTTTTCAAACGTTTTTTTTGGTACATACGAATGATTTATGGTCATTTTTTACTATATCGACTAATATCAAAGCATGAAGAAAGGAAGAAAAAGTGATGCGATCTTGAACTATATCATAAACGGATTTTCCCCTATATACCAATCACGAGAGTTTTTCTCCGTTCCTCTCGTATATCGTCGTAACTCCCTTAATGCTAGGTTTTGAAAAAGACTTTTCATGTCATTCCAATGAAGAGGCCTAAGCTAAGCCCTGAAATTGGACTTTTGGTCGATTCTGAATTGACATATTTGGGATCGAATGTAGCCTTCAAAGGCGAGGCCCGCCCCAGCAAGGGGGGGGAGAGGAGAGTGGGATAAGTGGGCTTCTCTCACCTTACTCTTTTTAGAGTGATTTTGCGATTAGCGTTGAGGTTAGGTTCCTAGCTTCAAAAGTGGCAGCTGGTTCAATGCTAGCTCGATTGCTAAACAGTGGCTTTCTCTTTGATACCGATACGCTTTCGTCTGCTAAGCTCTGCTTTGCTTCCTTTAATGAAACTAACTCAATTTTCGTTTTTCAACCCGTATATACAAGTTTTTTTTTGGTAATAAAGGAAGCGAGAAAACTACAAGCGCTAACGCGCGCTCCGGCTTTCGAGCCTACGCTTGTCTGGAGGGCCCTTGAGTCGGAAGTGGGCACATCAGGGAATCCGGCGACCCCAAGGGTAGGGCGCGATGAAGCAGGGCCTTCGCACCCACCTGCTATTGTCCCAAATTCAAGCTTAGAAACATCCCTCCGAAATAGGATAGTTTCTCTCGAAAATGACCAGACCCTCTTTCTGCTTGATAAGAAACGCGGGGAATATTGGTCTGAAATCAAGAATGCCCTGGATCAAGCTCCTGATCAGAGAGAGTATAACCGATTACTCGATTTCGAAAATCGGGATCTCCAGATCCGGGAGCTGCAACATAAATGTTATTCCATGTTGAAAGGAGTGCTTTCTGAGCATCCTGACTTAGCCGAAAATGAACAATATAAAAGTCTAGACCTAATAGGGAGAGTACTTTTTATACTCTAAAGGTGTCCAAATATGGGAGGGTACTTTTTCCATTCTGCTACTCATACGAACTATCTTGGCTGGCGGTGGCCTTTCTCTTCAAGAGTAGGAGATCTTCGGGGTTGGCGGATGTGGTTCCGGTCTTTCGTTGAGAAAGTCGTAGGCAAACCTCATCTACAGAGTGTGAAGAAAAAGTGCAGATTTTCAAAGAAGTATAAGTGAGGGTGCGGAGGAAGATAGTGGTGAGTCTCGTCGACCGGATTAATGAATGATTACGATAGCTCTTATTCCCGTATTCCCGTCCCGGTACGAAGAAGAAATGCATTCATTCGGTCTTTCCCTAGCCTTACAACCTACGCCAACAAGAGGCTGCTTACTTGACTCGCTCTGCGCAAGGGTCCAGGCTCGAAGAGAACTCAAGGGAGAAGTTTTTACTTAGAAGTACCCCTAAAAAATCATATTTCAAAACTTGCATGCGGCCTTCATTTCGAAACCAAGGCCTGTGTCTACGTCTAAGTGCCGAATCATAAGTGCAATCCGAAGCGAAAATGAAAAAGTAAAGGAAAGACTTTTGTGTCCATCCAAGGCTGCTTAAGCGCTTTTGATTGAATGCAGTGTGGTTGGCATCGTAGAGGGCGTACGCTTAATCACTAAGCTCAGGACCAGTCGACCTGTGCTCCCTCTCCGTCCTTTTGTATGTGAAAGTATGTACCCACCCCCCTGTGACAATGAGACTGGTGAAATACCTACCCACCTAATAGTTACAAATAAGTAAGCCCTCTTAGGCGAGCTAGTAGTAGTGAGTAGCGAATAGTACAAAAACCTACCCTTCTCGAAATAGGGGAGCCTACAGCTCAACCTGCTCTCGACCGTGACAGGAGTGTTCCGCACCTGAGAGGAAGACCTCCTCTAGGGATAAGAGAGATCGTAGGGCTGAAGGAAGAGATAGAGTTTGGATTCAGGGAAGAAAGACAAAGAAAAGAAAGGAGCGTTACGAGAGACATCTATTTTTAGACTTTGAAATAGACACATACTGCTAGTAAGTAGTATGGACATAGATAGGAAGAATGAGTTCGTAATTACATCTATCTACTTATGTTGTATGATTAAGGCGGCCCCCTTTAGTTGGGCAAGAAACCGAGCGAGGTGATACTAGAGTTCGCTCGACTGTCCGGAGAGAGTCCGGTGGGGATGGTATGTCGACGGGGAAATAAGAGAATAGAGGGTTCCTTCCACCACAGAGCACTTCGACACAGGCCCGTATATTATTCTTTAATAGATAATAGAGTGGGTTATTCTTCTATCTAATACTAATAGAGTAGTGAGTTCGCTCCAGAAACTGGATAGGAGGTTGACTAAAAATAGGACTAGTCAGAGGAAAAAGGCTTATCGACCAGCCAGTCATGCGGAACATTTCGTTATTGTTTGCAAGCGGGAAGCGAGCAATGCCTCTCTTGTGGCTTGTTGCTCTGCGCTGCGATTATGAAAGGGATGGGCCATCAAAAGCACCAAATTGGCCATTCATTTTTGAATATGGTGTCTGGTTAATTGCATATGTCATTCCTCATTTTAATTAGCGACCTGCTTCCACGGTCTCAATGGATTCTGCGTCTGCGTAGCAAAGATCAGTAGCAAGCAGCTTCATCATCCACATCTCATATGCCATTGGCGGGGGTCCCATTCGTCATGTGCCCTTTTACGGGATCCCATTCCCAGTAAAGTAAGTAGAGCAGCCTTGAACCCATACCCTTGATTCCCTCCTTTCGCCTCAGCCCGAAGGACCAAAGGTTGCTGTTTGGTCTGGATAAGCAGGCAGGGACAGGCTCCTCGAGCAGATACCATTCCAATGGAGAAGCTTATCTTCCCATTACCGGCGGAGAACTCAAGGGCTCCAAACTCCTTAGGTCTTGTTTTGTAAGTTTGAAGCTTTGAAACCTGTCGAGATTCACTTACCACTCCACTAACCTAAGCTTACCAGATCAAGTAGATCACTACCGAAACCCGTACCGTACACGCTGCTTTCTCGGCTTCGCCTCTTTCTGACAACGCCGACCCTCCCCGTACGCTTTGAGGGACTGAGCCTTCGGATCCCACCTTATTGGTCTTCTTTCCGCTGTCGCTGAGAAATGTGGAACGTATAGCGCTCTTCCGCTGAGAAATGCCCTCCTTTTGGCTTCGCCTTGTGGTCAGAACCGAGACATATGGTTTTGGTACAGAAGAGAAATGTCACCAAGGGGCTCAACCGCCTTATCAGTGGATCTCCCTCCGTCCTATCGTACCTCCAGCAAACAACAAAGATGAACTTCGAGCTGCTGAACCGGGCATAGAACAACGGTATATTGTTTTTTTGCTTGTTTTGGAAGCTTGAAACGACAGACAAGTGGTGACTATAAGACGGCTTGCTACTGAGCTTCTTGTGTTCCATCTTTCTTGTGGGGTCCGCGCAACAAGAGCGCTTCCTCTTTCTTTTTCACAGCTGCCCATGAGTTCAACAAAAGCAGAAGCGATCCTTCTCTTCTAGAAGATAGGACTGCTGACCACGTCGAACTAAGCCTGCCTTCTTTTTATACCGTTCGTGCCCCATATCCTTTATCAAATCGGAGAAAGGCGCGAGAGACTACTTTATTCATTCCATTCCGACTCCCCTTATGCCTTTTGCTGCTCCACAATGCTCTCTCCAAAACGAAAGTGAAAGAAGCCCGCATGCCCACTCTTCTTTCCCCCTATCGGTAGGGGCCTTGCCTTTTTAAATTAAAGGCTACATACCAAAGGATGTCATCCACGTACACTTTTACTTCCTTGTGGATCATCTCATGGAGCAAAGTGGTAGCCATCCTTTGGTATGTGGCTCCGGCGTTCTTCAGCCCGAACGGCATCACACGGTAGCAGTATATACCCCATTCAGTTGTGAAGGAGGTCTTCAACTTGTCTTCCTCGGCCATTAGGATCTGATTGTAGCCGGAGAAGCCATCCATGAATGAAAGCATCTGGCTATTCGCAGCGTTGTCCACAAGGATGTCGATGTGCGGGAGCGGGAAATCGTCTTTCGGACATGCCTTATTCAGGTCCCGATAATCTACGCACATGCGAACTCTTCCGTCCTTCTTCGGGACTGGCACAATATTGGCGATCCAATCTGAGTATGTGACTACTTCCAAGAATCCGGCCTTGATCTGCTTTTCTACTTCGGTCTTAATTTGATCGGCCCACTTCGGGTTCATCCGTCGTCGTACTTGTTTGACCGGTCTGGCGTTTGGCAATAAGGGTATCCTGTGTTCGACTATCTCCCTGTCTATGCCCGGCATGTCTTCATAAGACCAAGCGAACACCTTCTCATGTCGCCTCAGCACCTCAGTTATCTCTTCCCATTCGGTTTGGTCTAATGACCCGGCTAGACTTATCTCCTTAGGTTCTTCTGGAGTGCCCAAGTTTAACGTGGTTAATTCGTTTACCGATATTTGCAAGATTAAGTTCTTAGATTCTTCGTCAGTGATTGTCTTTGCGTTACTCGTGAAACCTAGGAGCCTATCGAAGTCGTGCGAGTACGCGGAAATTTCTAATTCATTCATGGGTGGAGAATTGGGGGTTCTTGATTCGAGGGCTTCACCGTTGGCTCCGCTGGTCGTTGTTGAGCCGGCTCACCCCTCGGCTGTTCCAAGTTCTTCAAGAGAGACTCCCCGCCCGGCTCATTCTCTCCGGGAATACCGCCCTGTTGGCTCATCGCAGGGGGTGAGGTTTCGAAATTCCCCGGGGCGGTTCCTTCGCCGCCTAACATATACAATAGTATAATTCCACTGAGGCTCAGATTAAAATAAAAAAGTAAAAGGGAGCGTAGACAATATAAGAACACAGAAATGGCCAATAAAATGGCTACATACATAAGTATCAAAAAAAAGCGGTTCACACGACGACTGCACAAAAAACGAAAAAACAAGATCCAGCCCACAAGAAAAAAAGTAAAAAACAGGAGATTTTTACCCTCTAGAAAACGTCTAAAAAAACTTGCAGCAAAGAAAGTAATTAAAGTGAGTAAATAACGAAAAATAGTCATGGCCCCTGTTTTTAATTTCGATACGACCAGCGCGGTTGTTCGTATTTCATTTTCTTTTTCCCTTAGAAAGCACTCACTTTGTTACTTACGGAATCTCAAATCGTTTCCAAGAAAACTTCGTTAGACTTGCGTGTGTTAAGCATACGGCTTGTGACACACATTTCTCGATCGGCTGGGTTCCCGCCTTGCTGTACCGAGGGAAGCCCTTCAACCACCTCATTTCTATTTATTATAATATGATAATTGGTTGATTGTGATTGAAGATTTCTTTCTACAAAAAGTCTACGAGAGAAATTTGACCTCCGCCCGAAGAGCGCTTCCCTGGCTTAAAGGACGGAACTCCAGCGCACTGATTGAGCTAGCGAACTCCAATTTAAGTAAGACCAGGCCAGCTGTAAACAAAGCAAACAAAAGATTCGTGGTTGATACCAGTTGACAGCAATTGGCCAGTTTCCTACAGTTGACCGATACAGCTCGACCGATTGATCCATAAGAGCGGTAAGAGAGGATATTTACAAGGAGGGGAAGCGGTATCGAACAAGAAGAGCTGGAAGGGAACGGGGAGGGGGGATAACCTTCACTCCTTTCCTTGCCTTCAAAGGCCGGGAAAGAGACAAGACAAGATGGGTAGATATGTTATCCAATCCGGATGGAACTGGTTGTGAGTCCCTCTCCGGGATTGAGCTAATTCGTCACACTTCGCTGTTCTCCCTATTTAAAAAGAAAGATAGACCGAGAATTCCCAATCAAAACAAGGAGCTAACAACTCTGGCATCTAAGCTCATGTTCTTATTCTTCCTTCCCTTCCCCTGCTTAGAAGTTCAGTTCCGAGCCTTAGGTCCTCATAGGTACCTTTCCTTTCGTGGATTTACTATTAGATTAACTATTCGTCAAGTACCGGAGCTCTTTACTTCTTTCCCTGAAAACAGAGCAAGAACCTAAAGATAACAAGCTAAAAGGCGCATCTCTCTAAGCCAAGATAGTCTGCTTCTCAGCAATTGATCCAAAAAGTGCCACAGCTCCTTCTTAGGCGATCGAAGTGAGGAAAATGGCACATGCTGTTCTGTTTGAAAAAGAAGTCAGAACAAAACCCGTTAAAAAGCAACAAGAAACTAAACGACATAACACGGAAACCTCTATTGAAGAGGCTGACGAACCCAGATACAATAAATCAAACAAATACGTTAATAAAATGGAGGCCTTCGCTCCGTTGGTACGAGCTGGATTCGAACCATCGATAAACAAAAGCCTACATAGCAGTTCCAGTGCAGCGCCTTTTTCCAAATGTCCCGTAAGTGAATCATTTCATTGATTGGACCCATGGACCAACATAGATTGGGCTGGGAGTAAGAGGTCGCTGTCCGAAGGAGTGATCCTGGCTGGTTGGTCACGCAGGGGATAACCATTGAGCCAAGCAGATTGCCATAGGTTGGTGTCCTTGCCGTCACCAATGACACGTACTCTTCCGCTTTTGAGAATTGGCTTTTTGGCATAAATCTGTCTTCTTCTTTAAAGCCGGAAACTCTTTTGAAGTGAAGCAGGCTAAAGGTAAATGAGTTAGCTCAGGGCGTGAAAGAAAATAGATAAGAAAGGCGATGCCTGATCTGAAGAGTGGCTGTTGTAGGTAAAATTGATTCTTTCTTTCAAAAGGGATATCAGCAGGTCTAGAAAGTCTAAGCTTTCTAAGGAGTGTAAAGTTCTCCCATTAATAAAAGTACTAGTCCTAAGAGCGATAGATACCGTGTCTAAGAGATAGAATGCTTACTATTAGGAAGCAAATAGAGCCTGCCAGGAATGATATGACCCATAGCTGGGGGAAGGAGAGTCAGAAGAAGAGAAAAAGTTCCTAACCTCGGAGGCCAGGAAAGCTAGTCAGAATCAGGGATGAACCACTAGCGTGGACTCTTTCTACGAGCAGAGGAAGGAACTCTACCGATTATCAAATCCCTGGGCTTTGCCAAAGACATAGGAGGCATACTGATCTTAGTCTACGCCCGGCTCTCGAACCTGATCTCGTAGATTACCTCAACCAAGTAATAGCATTGACTCACCTTCTCGTTCTCTATGCGATTGGAATCTCAGTCTGAGTCCCAGCCTTTAGCGGAAAGAGAAGCGATGGGACTGAGAGAGCTAAGTGCCTTTGCGAGTAGCTACATCTGAACTGACCTGCTGTGCCCAATGTCTTTTAACTGAGAAAAAAGGATGAATCCACTCCGGGTTGAGGGGTTACATAAGATCTTTAGTTGGACCAGCCTTTACTTCGTTATCTATGTACGCAATTGTCCGAGATTGATGTGGAGAGGGCAGGCGACTTGGGGGGAATGAATCTCTAACTCTGAGGGAAGGTCTTGTCAGAGCCTTGTCTGAGGGGTTTCATAGGGAGGGGGGTGAAACCCCACATAGAATACCTTTCTCAGTTCTCAGTGTGCGAAAGATGTTGTATGCTTTCGTTCTGGCTGAAAGCAACAAGAAAGGAAGAAGATGAGATGGTAGGAAAGACTTGAACTGAGACCGTGAGCTACAAGCGACTCGAGCACAGCAGTTCTTCGTCCTTCTTGACTCCCTTTACAAGCTGCAAGGCGGATAAAGTGGGCACACTAGTCTTCAACAAAGCCGGTGCTGATTCGCTGCCTTTGGCTCCCCCAAAACAACCTTGGAGGCCGCAGATCTGGCACAGTGGGAATCCAGTCAAAAAAGAAGGTTTTGGTTGGCCAATCAGATCAGCCGTTCACTACCGTCCAAATGCTTCCTTTGTGAAAGGATTGTGCCCTACCTATTCTTTGCTGATGACTGTAGCTCAAAACAAGTAAAAGTATCTTCTGACCTGACTCTTGCGGTTGATGAAGCCGGGTAGAACCATTTTGTTTTCATTCGGGACAGGCAGGACAACTCGACTCCAATAGGGGACCCAGCTTGCTCGTCAAATAACCCGTATTGCGTATACCGCTTCCTTAGATAGATGCAAGGTCAGACTCTTTTGAGGGCTTTTGATGAACCGGATCAGAATACTGAAACCCTTTTGGAAGTTATACGCTAGAGGACTGCCCACTTCCAATCATGGCCTTCTTGTACATTGTGCTTTTAGAGTTTATTGACTTCCTTCCAAGCCCACTAGGAATAGAGTAAAAATGCCTTATTTTTACTATATATTATAAGTATATTCTCAATCGGCGAAGTCTCGCTGCATTGAAAGCGGTAGACTGGTGCTTCTATCCCGTGAAGCACGAGAGCCTCCCTTCTCAGGCATTCACTATAAGGCTAAACTCCAGAGTCACTCATCTAGGATAAGAAAAGATACAGGTTTTAAATAAAAACAAAACATATTACGATTGAAAGGAAAGAGTAAGAAGTAGCTCTTAGGGAGAAAACTCCTGATACAGTCAACTACTGCTAGCGAGGAAGGGAATGGGAAGTGGAAAAAGGAGAAGCAAACAGCACAGCAAAGCAGCATGAGTCTTTCGCGCACTAAGCATAGTCTTATAGGCCCTAGCGCGCAGAGCAATAGTAAGCTACTTCACTCGAGAAGAAGAAAGACGCTCTCGCTCTCTCTGGGGATTATTCTCTTCCAGCCCTTGCCACCTCTACTTCTCTAAGAGCAATCACAAGCGGAATGTCGAGTGTGAAATTGGATCATGATTGGGTTAGTCTTTCTTTTATGGAAAGGGTATACTCCTCATTGGGGTCCCCGAAACTCTCATTTTGATAAGCCAAGGTTTTTTTAAAAAAAAGAACAACTTTGAATTGTCTGGGGGCAACCTCTATTCTATAGCTTCTAGCTAAGCTGTGATCTTATTCCTTTTTTTACTTGGGATATTAAGTCCAATAAGAACTCATTGGCAAACCATCTTGGCTATATCATTTCCCGCCCTAACCACCCCATATGAGTTAACAGATCAAGAGAGTGAGTTGGCGTACCCACAATGGAATTACCTGAGCGAGCCTAACCGTACTCTGCCTCATACAGCTCGGGCCTGGCATAGTTGCAGTACGAGTTTCCCGGTCTATTTAACTAACTGAAGCTAACCGGGATCGAGAGCTTTCTTATCATGCGGCTCTTGGATCGAAAAGAGGCTGCTGGACCAAGGCTTAAACTGCCAGGCACGGACGAGCTAGCTGGGCGAAGGGATTCAGAAGACCGAGTCAAGCAACTACCATACATAGAGCTGGAAGCTGCACTAGTGGACAGAGAAGGAACTAAAGCCTTAACTTGATGTGGAAACGAAACTGTACAGGAAGAAGAATCGCCCTACTACGGCCTTTCCCTCTTGGAATGAGCATAGCCCTGTAACCCCTCTAATGAGGAAGAGAGTGTAATGACATACAGTTGTAGCCTTTTCATTATTATATCCTTTACTTTAGGATTAGGATTCCTCGAAAGAAGCGCGAGCGCTGGGCTTTTCGTGATATAAAAACTCTCCTGTCTGTTCCCCCCTCCGGGGGTCTTTCGGTTAAGCTGTTAGTAGTACTTATAGTCAATGTCTCTAATCTGGATGAGTAGAACGAAGGCTCTGACAAGACCTGCTTTAGAGGGAATAGGGGTGAAACGGCGCTTTCGGGTTAGTTTTTTACTGACAAGGAAAGGGCAAAAGATTAAGATCTTGTTGTGGCATTCTAACGATCATAATCCTTTTCTCATGGTGCTATTCACATTCATTCATCAGCCTGCTGAAACTTTTAAAAAACCTTCCTTCGGGTGTGGATCCATCAATGGCTAGACGCACTTCACTTTCTATCGGACGTCCGGTCGGAGGCTGGAATTACTGAAAAGGCCTCCTTGCTCTCACCTGACGAGCTAGCTTAGCCTGAGGCTCTTGTGGCTGCTGCTACTAAACTTGGTGCTCTTGCTTCGGTCGATCGAAGAAAGATGGTGTCAGTGACCAGAGAATTCCCTCTTTCACTTTCGCTTGTCAGTTTCGATAGTTTAGGGAAAGCAAGTGCTGTGATGAAATCTGTCTTTCGGCTTGGTCGAGGACACCATTACCTTGTTGCTCGCATCGTGATCGATGTAGATTCTTCCTCTCCAGAGCCCCGAATGAGAAAATCTTTCCGGAGGGACGGTTGCTTTAGATAGAGATTTCTGTCGATCGAAGGGCCCTTTACACTTTATAAGCTTCAACTCAATCAAAATGGGAAGGAAAGCTTCGGGATCAGGGTCTGAGAGATGAGAATAAGTGCCACGGCTCGAGTTGATAAACTGAGGAGGTGCTGTGCTGGACTATCCAAGAGATTGGACCAGGATTCGACACTCGCCCGCGGAAACAAACAACCAATAAAGAGGAAAAAGAACCACTAAGGTTAGGATATCTATTAACTACAAAAAAACTACCTCATTACGGGGTTTGATGAACTTGTACTTCAACTAGAGTAGAGGAATGGGACCTTGCCTTTGCTTTGCTTCCAATGCCGCTCGGCTTCAAGCACTGAAAGAAGACAGGATGAGCTGTCAAGCTAAATTACTCTTTAACAGAGTTTGTGCTAAAGCAAGGAAAGCAGATGTTGGTGAAGAAAGTAAGAGATTGATTCCGTGTTAATCCGAAAAGTCATATTAAGGGATTTCTCTCCTAGTTTCTTTCACAGGTCTTAGTCCTAGAAGCGAGAGGTACGAAGAGGTAGAGTCCCGATAAACTGGGAAGGTAGTAGTTCCACTCTTCGTTGCATCAATCCTAATCCCGTTTCTTTCCTTGCTTTAGGAGTTCCATCCGGCTAACTGCTGCCTTTCTATTGATAAAGATTAGGCAGCTATTGAAGAAGAAGAAGAGCAACTCTAGCAACTAAGCATTCCCTCTCCTCTATTCTTCCCGCATCAACGACGAAGCACATGGAAGACTAACAAGCCAAGGGCTACTTTCTTAATCTGACAAGTCCGGAAAGATAGGAACAAGCAAGCGTCGTCTTTGTTAGTTTTATCATCCTTCGCTATGGCAGGACCCTACTCTTGCCTTTAGGAACAATAGCGACTTCTTCTGGGAAGTCTGGCTCGACTAGTTTGGAATGGGATGTGGAGGGGTTTTCTCCGACAGGAGTCGTGCCTGAATCTTTTCTCGTTCTTCTCTTTTAGCTCTGGAAGGTGCGGCTGGATCACCTCCTTTTCAGGGAGTTGGGTATTTCGCTTTGATACCGCTTCCAACCACCATTAGAGGTCTTGTCAGAGCCTTGACCGATACGTAGGTAATCTCAAATCTCTTTTTCATCTAGTAACGGCTTTGCATAGCTCTTTCTTTATAGACGTCGTAACTCCTGTCCTATTGCTTCCCTGGCTTGGTTTTGGTGGTCATATCTCTGGCCCCTATTGTAGTACGTCCGATCTAACTTATTTGACTTGCATCTTCGGGTCGAAAGTCGACGTCTGATCGGTCGAGCAGCTTTCGTGGGAACTAGTACTAGTACACAAATCTCGTATGGCTCAGAATGAAGGAAACTCTATCAAAGAATTGCGAGATACTGAGGGAAAGGATTTATCTTTTCCGCACTTGATTCAAATCGAATGCTAAAACTGGGCAAGAAGAGGAAAGAGCATATCAGAGGGTGAGGCAGCGAAGACTTATTTCCATCTTAGCACTAGTTCATGATTGACCTTAGCCCTCATCCCTTTCGCCTATCCGAAGAGTCTACTCAACCAAGAAAATGAGGCAAGCCTTCACTACGGGCTCTGCCCCAGTGGGAGGGAATCCTTGACGCTTCTTTTCGTCTTTCGGTATAACCTTGTCCGAAATGCTATTTTTCCTGGCTTTGAGTTCACTCCCTTTCTTCGTTCTGCTACTCGACTTATACCATGAGCCTATCCTTTGAGCGGAGGCAAGCAAAGGGGCACCCTCTGATTCTTGGTAGGTGACTTAACTTAGGGTCAGGCCTTTCTCTCTTCCTATCTTTTCTTTGTAGTGGCCATGTCGCATAGTTGAGTCGTCCCGGTTCTGCATGCATGTCTTCGAATGAATCCCACCGCTCGAATGGAATTGGATCGGCGGATGACTGGTTCATGAAAGTCTTTCATTCAAGTAAGAGCTGGAAGTACGAACTGTCTCGATCTGCTTGTTGATTGGTAACTTGATTGCCCCATAAGGAAGGGAATTGGCGTTAGCGTAACGGTAGATCGGTTTGACCCTTTCTCGGAGAAGTCTTCTTCGACTAGCAATGTTGAGAGGGATTTTCTTTCAAGAAGATTCGCGGAAAGGAAGTGAAAGTCACTCGATCGATAGAATAAGAATAGAGAGAGGAAGCGAAGATCTATAGGAAGACCACAATAGCACCTTACCTTGGTACGGAGAAAGGGATTGCTCTAGAATTGGTTTCATCATTCCGTAGTAGATAGAGACGTCCTTCTATTAGTCTTAGCCCTTTCTTTCTTTTTAGCAAATATAGAGAACAGAGCTCCAATCAATCCCAATCCAAACCAGAAAAAGGTAAAGCTCACTCCTAAGGGTGGTGCGCACCTTATAGACCTGTTTTCACTTGACTTGACTTTGATTCTTAGATGATATTCCCGGTCCAATTAGAATGAAAAATCTCCTGGTTGAGAAGGAGCCCATCCAGAGAGTACCATGGAATTCATTCATTGATTGCTCATCCAGGAAGAAGCGCTTCTTCAGTAGATAGAAGATAGAGAGTTGCTCGTCGTCACAAAATATCTCATAATAGGCAATGTCGCTTAAAAAGAAAGAGCTGTTCGAACCCGTTCGGGTCAGTTCAGTTCACTTTCGCTTCCTCTTCCCGGTCGAGTCAGCTTGATCAGTGCCAGTGCTAATGCAAGAAAGATGGAACCAGATGCATTCTTAAAAGAGATCTCTTTCAATAGGTCATGGTGCGGGAGAGATGGAGGGAGGATGGCAGGCGAGAACATAGTGATCGTACGTGGTAGAAAATCTATTCCATTGCAAGCGTAATCCGACCGCAAGTCGGCTAAAAGCGCCAAAAAGTCTCTCTTAGGTCATGGGTGATATCCCTTACTGAACAATTTATATATCTCTGGATCCAATCGTAGGCCGGTAAGCCTAATATATCTGTATCGTCAACCATTCCCGATTCAATCCACAACTGTCCTCTTGTCTGATTCATTCAATCTTACCACTTTCTTCCACGCAATCAATAGAATAAGCAAGGGCGAAGCGAAGCAACGAAGAGTAAAAGAAAGATCTGAGTTTGCTGTTCCCGCTGAGTTATCTGTTCCCGATTCTACTAGGCACAATGAAAGAGTAAAGGAAGGAGTCGAAGACTAGGCCCTACTACTGGAAGCTAATCCCATAGTTAGTAACTAGGCGGTGGAAGCTAATCCTGTAGTTGTAGTTAGGCGGGGAACGGGGAAGTAGAAGAAAGGCAGTCAAGATAGGATTCTCAAAGCTAGGAACGAGCCTATCTACCGCATACCGCACTTGGTTTCCTTTTCATGTGCAAGGATGATTGTACATCTTCGAGACAAAAGAGATTGAAAGATTCTCCATCTTCTTTATTTATGGAAATAACATATCATAGATAGATCTTGTTTATTGCTTGGTGGCGTGCAAGATCAATGAATGCGTCTGTCTTTATCTCATGAGGGACTTGAGCCCAATAGTATAGTGCTGTTTCGAGGGCCGGGGATGAAGTCCACTTTCTACCGATGGAGCACGAAGACAGGCTTTTATGTGCTTTATTTTATCTCTTTTTCCTTCGCTGACTAGATGTGAGACGGCTAAGTATCCATTTGTGGGAAGCCCATCCTTTCAAACATCTGAATTACTGCCGGGTTGACGTAGGGCAGGGCGTCATTCAGGTCTTCTTCCACAGTGAGGGTAGCGATCTGAAACCCTTGAAGAGCGGGGTGTATCTCTACGTCGGTCGTTGACACATCTTTGGACGGGTGGCCAGCACGCACCACCTCTACTTTCCCATTAAACGGGATCTTGACAGCTTGGTGGACGGTGGAGGGGACCGCACCGAGTGGGTGGTACCACGGACGTCCCAACAGCAGGTTATAGGAGGCCGGTATGTCTAGCACAGTGAACTCCACCTCGGATGTCACAGGTCCGACAGCAAGTGGGGCCACAAAGACGCCAAGTACCAGTCTCGCTACAGTACTGGCGCAAAAGGATCGGTCCTTCACTTGCTGATCGTTCGCGAGTCGAACTCGCTCTCTTGCCACGCCTTTCACTCACTCGCTTGAGTCGGACTCAATCACTCTTTTTGTTTAGAGGATCATTTGTTCTTCACTCTATTGCTATTAGCCGCAGGGAGCGCAGCAACCAAGGTGCATATTATCATATAGAAAGAAGCGAGAAAACTACAAGCGCGTGTAGGCTTTCGAGCCGTAGCTTGCTTGCCCCTACCTGCCAGCGCGCGGATAGATAGGGCGGGCGAAGCGCGAAGGGGATGGATGTCTGAGCGGTTGAAAGAGTCGGTCTTGAAAACCGAAGTATTGATAGGAATACCGGGGGTTCGAATCCCTCTCCATCCGCGAAGTCATAAGTTCTCTCTCTCTTGCGTTATCTATAGAGTTGAAGGAATCGGATCGGGAGTAATCACTAGTGAGAGGGCAAAAATCGAGGTTTCTAGCGGAAAGAGCGAGAAAACTACAAGCGCGTGTAGGCTTTCGAGCCGTAGCTTGCTACTCCCACCCTTCTCTACCGGGCAGGAACTACCACTAGAACTATCGTTCGCATTTCCATCTCCCACCGAATCCACATCTACCACTGACCGTCCTGTACTGAAAAATCATACCAATTCAGATTGAGGACCTGCAGACGGCAGAATTAGCGTATGTTAAGAAGGTTCTATATAAATGAGGTGGTAGGATGCCGAATCGTTGGTAGTCTTATTCTGTGGACGATGCATGGAACTTCGATCTAAGTCGAGCTAGCCTTTCACTCTCTTCGCTACAATCCCGAGACTAATTATATAAATATTCTTAGCTGTAGCGGCGTAACTGAGACTTCCTTTGTTAAAAGAATTATTCACCTTTCTACGAATTAGAATATAAAGTCTAGTGAAGCCTGCGTCATCCTTGCTTAAGTCTTAGTAGCTAGCGTTGGAACTGGAACTCCTTTATCCTTTTATTTTTCCGCTTTTCATTCCTCATGCACTGATAAGTAGACATAGATGCTGACTTTGCCAGGTATCCTTTATTAGGCCGAATAAGAGAAAATAGCAAGTGCTTGAGAATCAGCTGTTGTTGGAGTATCATAGAATAAAGAAAATCCCCCTAATTAAATAAAATAGAAGGGTTCGCCTTTCAGCTTCTTTTCTAGTCTTAGTTAGGGTATAATACCTGGGTAGAATTAAAGAAAAAGTAAGAGAAGAAGAGAATTAACCCGTGATAGAAGCCTTCTTTCTCTAGTACAATCGGGAAGGCTCGCGTATTCCTATTCTTGTTATGGGAGACTGTCCATACCCTACCGTTCACAAGACCCTAAAGTAGGGAAAGGGTCTGTTCCTTTTACTTCTATCTTAGACTTGTCATCTGTACTCCATGTTCAACATTTCCCTCAAAATCTTCTGTCTATTAGTTCCATTAATAAAAATTGGAATTGAAAAGCCCAACGAATTCTTTCTTTCAGGAACTGAGGACGGGAAGATGATTGGCAATGGTAGGGTGCAAGAGGGCAACTATATGCTCGAGGCAAACCCAAGTCAGTCAACTGAGTGTTGTAGTAAAGCATTGGAAGAAAAAGGATACGCTCCAAAAGGGGATGGAGTAAGGGATAACATTCGATTAGGGCAAGCAAGTATGGGGTGTTCTTTCTATAGAGTGATAAACGGTGGGATCTTGCTTTCTAAAAGCCATAGTAAGGCTGTGCAGTCAGCCAGTAGATGACACCAGAGACAAGGCAAAGTACGCTAAAGAATGAGATAAATCATTCTTTAGCGTACTGCTTACTTCCCTAGTATACGTTGCCCCAGAACTAGTGACTGGATGTTCTTGTATGTGGCTAGATGCCAATATCTTGACTTTCTTGGCTCGTCCCTTGCTTGCGGGGCTACCTTTCTCTTTTTAGGGGAGGAGGTTGAGTGCTTAGTATAAGTTTCGGAGGAAAGAAAGCGGCACACAAGATTCCATCTGGTAATCGACAACTAAGAGTTGCAGACTCACTCGTAAGGCGTAAGGAAACCAGCATTTCTACTCGTCATTAGCATGAAAAGTCAGCCTGCTCATAGAAGGTAGGCTCCTCTATTACTAGAATTGAGTGTATTACTCGAATGAGCGGTGAATCGGACAGATAGACGTGCTTCCTCTTAGAGATTGTATGTTCGAGTGTTCATTGAATTGTTTCAGATGTGCTTTTCATAGAAAGCTTAGCTTTCGCTAGCAGTTTTTGTGAAAAAAAGGGGGAGGAGAGTTGAATTAACCAACTTAGAGTAGAGACAGCTATTTCTTATTTCTACAAGGCTAGTTCTACAGGGAGATCCTGATTAAACTAATAGCATGTCTCAGGGACAAGCTTTTTCCCTCCACCAAGTTTTTTCCTCCAATCGAGCAGTCTAGCCAACCGTTGCTTGCGTTCAAGCCAAGCGTTCTTTCTGATCCAAGCCAAGTTATCCGTTCTTCTGCTCTTTGCAGCTCATAACATAGGGGTAGTTCTCTACGCCAGGCGGACACACTTTCGTTCTTGAGTTCGTGTTCGTCTGACTTATGATATATGATAGCTCGTCTTTATTATTTGATAGAGATCGTATTACTACTTAGGTAACTGAAAGCCAATTATACAGGGTTTGGGAACGTCTATAAACTGCATCCTCACTACGCAGGGAATATCATTTATGGATTCCAACCGATGATGATTTCAATTAGCTCTCCCTCCTCTTTTCCCTCACGGAAAACGCCCCCTAGCGAGCCCACAGCCTCTACAGTTGTTCGGGGTGAATCTACAGTTTCTACAGCGACTTCTCCAGTTGAATCTATAGCTCCGGGTGAACCTACAGTTCCAGGTGAACCTAAAGCTTCTTTGGCAGTTGAAGCAGGTCAAGCAATTGAAACAGTGAATCAAGCAGTCAAGCTGAATTCATTCTTTTCGAAAGAAAGATTTTGTTGGTGTTCAGTGTGCTGTTCATCAGTTGAGTGAGCCGCAGGAGCAGTTTTCACACCAGATCCCTCGGCCTCTGTTTTAGAATCAGATTCCTCGGAATCAAGGTCAGCTAAATACCATGTGGCTGTAGTCTAAATTTCTTCTTTCTTTCTTTGTAATCGAAGTGGTCTCGGGGTCATTTTGGAGAGCCCGAAGAGAGATCAACCAATTCATAGGAGTACGTGTTCTATCTGCCCGCTGAAGTTGTCCAAAGAGAAGGTAGATCGAAAGGCAAACTTACGTGGATTGCAGTCATTCTTCACTGTATCATCACCAAGGACTTCGGCATGGGTCTCAGCCTAGGATCCCTCATCCAATTCAGTGGCCTTAACGCTAGATGCTAGATGTGGATCTGTATGAAGTAAGAAAGTACGAGTTATACAAGTTGGTAGAGCTTATACCACGTTAGATACGCCGTCAGAGCCTCTTCTTCTTCTCGCGCAGTGTCCTTTTTGCGCACCTATGACAAGCAGGCCTCGTACAATTTCCTGTAATCGGAGAGTGAGGTTTCATGATCCTTGGGTAGGTGAGAAAGACGAGCCAGCAGGGGAGGGGGAAAACTCAGTCTTAAGTCTATAGTAGTGATCTCGGGGTCCTTTGGTTTTGGTATTGCTCGAAAGAGTTTCCCATCTGAATTGCCCGCGAAGGTGTTACCCGATCAGTTCCATGAGAAAGCCCTTTAGCCTTTAGAAAGAAAACACAGAAAGAAAACACATAACAGCAATCTCCCTAGAAACAGCACTTGCTGTTGTATCAAGCAAGTCTAAATCGAACCTACTATATTATATATAATAATAATAAAACTTTATATTCCTGGTGTCTAGCCAGTGAAAAGAAAACATCTTTGACAAAGGAGTCAGTGGTTACCATCAATCAGTAAGCCATTCATTAGCCTCTTTAGCCTACCTCACTCCCATCCGATCGTTGATGGACAGTGAGTGCTCAAGTTCGCTCGCCTACCGGGGTGCCCTTACTGGATGGGTCCCATTCCAAGTATAGCGTCAGCCCTTGTGACTATGCTTTCTGTTCTGTCGGGAACGCCGACTCTTCTCTTCACTCTTGCTTTCGTGGGAACAAAAAAAAATAGCTATGGTTGAAGAAGCTGTGAACTCTTCTCTCACCTGTAGACGAGTGAGTGACCCAATGAAAACGAGGTGAAGAGGTCACGTCTCAGCCCAGGGCAACTTTACCTTTACTTTACATAGCTATGATTCGATCTTTCTCTTTCAAGATCTCAGATTCGAATTTGATGCTTTTCATCTCTGTTAACGAAAGCTAATCCACTTTTTATCCCCTACTGAAGGAATGTAAGTCAGTCTCTGCTCTGGTTCTTTGCTTTGTTCACTCGGGGTTCCGTCTTTCTGAAAGAGTCAGATCACTTCCTTTAACGGGAGCAAAAACTCCCTTTACTTATTCTTCTACCGCTCCAGCTTCTCCTTCTCCCCCGGGATATGAGTCAGACTCGGGCTATTTGAACTAGAAAAAAAAAAGGGCTGGATTCCCCCATTGGGAGCACTTTCATCCGAATCTCTTTATCTTTTTAAGACAATACAAAATTCTTATTCCCATCTCTCAAATCTTTTGTTAATTGGCAAGGTTCCTCGAACCTTCTTTTAGAGCTTCCCCTCTAGCCTGCGTCAAGCTTTTGCAGCTCTATATCCTATTCCTACAGCTAAGCTAAATTGCCCACCTTCAAGCTAGTCGAACTAGAGCCTTATGCCAATGAGAACCAAGAGAAGAAGGAAATTTGATTCCCAAGGACTATAATTAGAGCCTAAATGCAGCGGGGCCGCAGAAAGAGCATTTCTCTTTGTCTATTCAATAGACCCCTGGTTGGGTTGGAGTTGAGACTACCACACAACTAATATACCATTAGCACTCCACGAGTAGATTAGTTGAGTAATTAGACTGAGACTCTCTTTGATATCAATCACTAAACTCAAGAAAATCTCAAAAATCATAAGAGAAGAAAGCTGGTAGCGCAGGTTGGATCCTAGCCTAGATTCCAGCTTTCCCTGTTGAATGATCGAGTAGCTTCGACTACACCTTTCATCGAGATGAAGTTGGTGTTCAGTGTACCCAACGAAAGGTACAATACAAGAATTTCAAGGAACTGTCTTTCTTCAGCACGAAGTTAGTTGATCGAGAAAGCAAGGACCCATATAGAGCAAGGCCATGAGTAGATCGAAAAGGTCTCGCGAAGCCGGTAATCCTTTGTCCAAGATCCTCTCGGACTGTTGAAGAAGCATAAACCTTAGTCGTTCAAACGTACCTTTATGCCCACATCCCTACCCAAAGAGTAACCAAATCCTTCTTTGCTCTTTCTTTCATGGAAATGAAATTGGCTTTTTTCTTCAATGACTCTTTCCTCTTTTCTTCTACCAGGAGTCTTCTTCGCTGGTTGAGGCGGTTCGACTAGTCAGGTTAGTCTTTATGATATCTTTGGTCTTTTTCCCATGCTTTCCGTTGGTCAACAACCAACCATATCCGTCTTCCTGGGAGAGGTTGAAGAAGTCTCTCTTTTTTTTTGGGGGAGCAGAGCAGTCAAAAAAGCAAAAAAAAAGAAAATGATTCTTCTAGAAAGCGTATTCCTCACAATTGCTCCTTGTGATGCAGCGGAACCATGGCAATTAGGATTTCAAGACGCAGCAACACCTATGATGCAAGGAATAATAGACTTACATCATGATATCTTTTTCTTCCTCATTCTGATTTTGGTTTTCGTATCACGGATCTTGGTTCGCGCTTTATGGCATTTCCAGTATAAAAAAAATCCAATCCCGCAAAGGATTGTTCATGGAACTATTATCGAGATTCTTCGGACCATATCTCCTAGTATCATCCCGATGTTCATTGCTATACCATCATTTGCTCTGTTATACTCAATGGACGAGTTAGTTTTAGATCCAGCCATTACTATCAAAGCTATTGGACATCAATGGTATCGGACTTATGAGTATTCAGACTATAACAGTTCCGATGAGCAGTCACTCACTTTTGACAGTTATACGATTCCAGAAGATGATCTAGAATTGGGTCAATCACGTTTATTAGAAGTGGACAATAGAGTGGTTGTACCAGCAAAAACTCATCTACGTATTATTGTAACACCTGCTGATGTACCTCATAGTTGGGCTGTACCTTCCTCAGGTGTCAAATGTGATGCTGTACCTGGTCGTTTAAATCAGATCTCTATTTCGGTACAACGAGAAGGAGTTTACTATGGTCAGTGCAGTGAGATTTGTGGAACTAATCATGCCTTTACGCGTGCGCCCGGAAACATAGGCCGACTGCTGAGCCCACTCTGGCTCAGCCGCACCACCCCCGGTGCGAGCCACCCGAGAAGAGCAAGCTAAACCAGCGAGCGGCTGGAGCTGTAGGGAGCCGAGGAGCAAGGCAGTAGAGTTGATAGAAGAAGGGGCCAGGCTCCCGGTGGAGCAGAGGAGAGGGTTAGGATAACGAACTTGAAACGCGGAGCCCGAGCGGCCGGCGAGCGGGTGGTTAGTGGCCAATAGCGCCCTAGTTGATGGCATTCCTCTCTGCGGCTGGCACTCGAGGAACCACGGGGCACTCCATACAGAGCAAGCAAGTCTTAGGGATGAGACGCCCGCGCAAGGACCTCAATTCTCATTAGGAGGTCGAACCAAGGACCTATGGAAGTCGGGGCTACCCCGTCCCCATGGGCAACGCAACAGTGTCCTGAGGGAGGAGTTTAGAGGCCTTATAGTAGCACGGACTTCTTTTTCTTTCTAGGTCATGCGAAGGGGGCCAGTCCAAGATCGTACTGTTCCTCTACAAAAACAACAGACGCTCTCAACGGCTAGGCGCCACTCTCTTTCTGAGTTATTCCAGCTTCTTCATGATTTCGTGCCGCGGTGAACAAACAAAACCAAAAAAAAGAGGGCCGTCTCAGCGGAAGGAGAAGGACCTGCTACGGCAGAGACTACTGACCCTCTTCTTGTTCCTAGCGAGAAAACGGAAAGCGCGCGAGCGCGCTCCTTCGAGCCGTAGCCTACGCTTGCTGGGAAGCCTGGAATCCTCAATATGAGGGATCCCTCAAAATAGAGAAGGGCGGGCAGGGCTTCCGCAAGAGCCTCCCCCCTCTTCCCGGTCAAGATAGATGGGAAGGAGCCCTATCAAGTAAAGGCCAACACCAGTCTCTATATTGTTGTACGTAGACCTTTGTTTCAGGTCTTGTCAGAGCCTTCCTCCTGCTAATCCGGCCATTTCCAAACCTTAGCTCGGCTAAATAGGCTCAATGATCTCTTTCTTCGATAGGCCGGTCCGGCGCTCCGCGTGGAACTATTCGTACATGTTCCGACTCGCCGGTCATTATGGATCTAGTGGCATGGCGAGGCAAGGGGGCATTGGAAAGACTAGACCATACTAAAGTAAAGAGGCATTCTGGAAGCGACTAGTCGCTTCTGGCGAAGCTTCTAGAAGGCCGACCACTACATAGAGAGATCCATATACCAGTCATGAGCGATAGCGAAGCCTAGAGAGGTTAAGCGCAGGGCAGCAAGCGTAGGCTCGAAGGAGCGCGCTCGCGCGCTTTCCGTTTTCTCGCTTAGTGTGAAACGCTCCGAAAAGGAGCAGAGAAGGATACCCGAGAACCATCAACCTAATAATAATGAAGGGCTTTGATGCCAGCAAGCATCCTTGTAGTTGTTGGGGAGTAGGGTTCCAAACCTTTTTTTTAGTATTTTTCTAATAGAATAATAAGGTAAGGCTATGAAGCCCTTCCTTCAACTGCTTTTGGCTTGCCCCTTGTATAGGTTGGAGCAAGCGTAGGCGCCTACACGCGCTAGCGCGCTTTCCGTTTTCTCGCTTACCAACAACTTAGAGAAAGGGTGGTCGTAGATCAGCTTGCTGCTCGCTTTCTCGCTTCCGAGAGGCGAAGGGAGCCTGACTTACGGTTTCCAGCCTGGCGCGAAGCGAAGGGATTGGATTTCACCTATGATCAGATCAGTGGGCAACCATAGTTTCATTTTTTCGTGGTGTTGTTGACGTTGTTGAAAGCGAATTTTGAAGTAGGCCTCGCTTTTCGGAGCTGCTCCCAGCTCACACTATGGTGGAAGAGGTGCCGTGAAGATCTAGGAGTGTGAGCAGTACGAGCTGAAAGGCTCCCATACTGTTTGGAGGGCAGGGGGCATAGATGCCAAACAAACCTGACCCCTATCTATCGTCGTAGAAGCTGTTCCTAGGAAAGATTATGGTTCTCGGGTATCCAATCAATTAATGCCCCAAACCGGGGAAGCTTAAGCGGAAATGAAAGAGTAGGGTGAGGGGGAGGGGGGAAGCAACTAAATGGAAGGCTTCGCTCGCTCGCTCTAACGCTCGTTTAGTAGACAGCGAAGGATTTCCCAAGCCCGAGCTGAGTGGCTTTTTTACAGAGAGAGGGGGGAGTACTACACGAGCTCGTAAGTCAAGTACAGAACGAGCCTTGTCTACGAAGCAGAGCGACCTCGTCTTGCTTCTGGCGAAGCTTCTAGCACTAGATAATAGGCATTATGGTAGGAAGACTACAACTTAGGCCGACCACTACATAGGAGCGATAGCGAAGCCAAGCCGTATAAAGGCGAGCAGCCCTTATAGCAGCAATAGCAAACGGCCTACTTATAGCCCTTTTTTAGGCACCTGAGCGTCTTGCAGTGTTAACGCGCTGCTGGCGGTTTAGGTGTGACTAGACGCGCGGTAGGAGGCAGACTAAAGTCCCTGCTCTTTCGTCGACTGTTATGTAACCCCTCACATGTTGGTAGTCTTCCAAGATGCCTGACGATAACAAGGATATCCTAAAGGGCTTGTTCTATTTCTGGAGCCTTAGCACCAATACTTTCATCCTCCGCTGCGGACAAATGTCATTCTCGCTTCTCGACGTGGCTGTCATCACTGGTCCCGGCCCCCGTCGGCTCGACATTTTTGCAAAGACCGACCCTTAGTCAAGAGGGCAATGAAAAGAGGACAGCTGATTACCGCTAAAAGTCAGACTACGAGTACACATTGTATGATTGAAAACTGCCGCTGCGTACTACCCGGTGCTTGCAGGTCTGACTGGTGCCCTCTCTCCTACAGCTGCTTCAATCAATGTGTTGTCTGACTACGAGTCTTCTTAGCCCGCAGCTGACTACAACTTTAAAGACCGAAGAGGAAATGACTACAACAACTGTAAACATTCCCTCCCCGCTCTTACTTTGATCGACTTGCCCACACAGCGTCTTTTTTGAGAGAAGAGGTCAAGGGGCTAAGTTACTCTCGAAAGTCGTCTTTTGTATCGCGTCAAGAGAAATGACATAGAGTTGATCATTGCTTGAAGAGTTTCATTGTCGAATTGATCTCGGAATTGGATCCCAAGCAAGCGTAGGCTCGAAGGAGCGCGCTCGCGCGCTTTCCCTTTTCTCGCTGCCCAAAGGCGGCTTTCTTTATGAAAGCCGGTCCACCGCTGTGAAAGTACGATTGATTCCGTCGATCGAACGAAAACCGCTTCTTGCTTTTTTTTTGCCTCTCTGGCTTGACTACTCTGCTTGCTTAACACAAGTGTGAGTTAACCTTCACGGACCACTTCACTACCCAGCAAGCGTAGGCTAAAAGCCGGAGCGAGCAAGAAAGCAAGCTACGGCTCGAAGGCAAGAAGCAAGGGATGTTGCAACTTGCGCGAAAGCCTACACGCGCGTTAGCGCTTTCCCTTTTCTCGCTTGCTCCAGAACTGACTCGGGATTATCCCAAGGGCGACTGATAGAATCAAAAGTCGACTTGCTTATTGTCTTAGCAAGTTTTACCTACTTCGCAAAACTAAAATAAGACAAGAAGATCTGACACATCAGATCACCCTTCTCATCATGTCTATACATGTGAGCCCTTATAAAGGGAGGAATAATCCGAGGGTCTCTCTTTAATTAGTAGACTTCCCTTCCACCTCTCCACTCATACATGGGGAGGGAAAAGAGACTGGCGCTACTACCAATACCTGGTACCGGGTGAATCATACATATCTAGCCGGAACCCTTATCCTCATTTCAAGTCGAATCCGAGGCTTGGCACCTTTAGTTCTCGAGATATCCACTTGGTGATTGAATTCTAATTTTTTGTTTTCAACTAGAAATGGAACTACTAATACATCTGCTCTCAAAGTTTCACAGGGAGCAAGCGTAGGCTCGAAAGCCGGAGCGCGCGTTAGCGCTTGTAGTTTTCTCGCTTCTCCTGTCCACTATGGCTGACTTGACTTGGTTTTTTTCAAGGAACGCAGCCATCCCTCATGGTAGGAAAGCCTCACCTCCTAGACAAGGTGCAACCGCGAGCTTTCTATAATAAATTTCCTACTTAGGAAGAGCTCTTCTCAAAGACAGGCGCACCTACTAAACCTATCAGTCTAGTCTCTATAAGGTCCAGTTTCGATCTCGAACCAACAACCTTTACTTAACTTAATAGGTCGGAAGAGAGATATTCAGAAAACCCGATTTCCTGTCCTGTCTTAAGAACCTGACTCAAAAGAGAAAAGAAGACCGGACTAAAAGAGATATCACTTTCGACGATTGAACTGCACTTTTATATCAGGAACGTCGACTTGCACTTGCAATATTGAATTTAACTTTCCGGAATCCTTGCTCCTGGCAACTATTCACATGGGCCATTCATAAGAATAAGACGTTCAACTCCCTAAAACACGTAGTTTTGAGAGACTCAGAATATCAGTGCCTTGGGTAAATGCCTACCTTCGGGAGAATCTTACCGAATTAGCAAGCGTAGGCTCGAAAGCCTACACGCGCTAGCTAGCTTGTAGTTTTCTCGCTTGATTACGCACCTGGCTTACTCTTAGTAACGTCAAGCGCCTACTAAATAGCAAAACCAAAGCTTCTTACTTTACTTGACCTATGGAAAGGCATATTTTTTTTTATTGTGCGCTCTTCGCCTGCCTTCTTTGACCTTTCTTTGGAGCTCTAAGAATCCCAAGCCGGAATCAGTAGTAGCGCCCAATGGTTTAGGGTACGGAAAGCATTGCTCTTCCTTAACCTTTTTTCTACCTTTGAAGATAGAAAGGGCATTGAAGCAATACCTGTCTACGGGGACCAATCATTAAAGCAAGTCAAAGCGCGGAGAAGGGAGATAATAGGTAATCGGAGTAGTAGCATTCTCTTTCTAGTCTGCCTTTCTTAGCTCTTAGGTTCTGACAAGACCTTCTATGACCTTAGGCACAATAAGTCTTACTAAGAAGTTTCCTTTTCTTTTTATTGATTTGAATCCTTCCCGTGTGCCAAGCATGAAGAGATGTCAAGTCAAGGGACTTATTATACCATGAATGGACTCCTTGTCAGGAAGAGATAGAGATAAGGCTTTCCTGACTTCTCTCTTTCGCCTTATCGATGCATTGCTTGGGTCTTCATTGGGCACTAGTTGCGCACTAGCTCTTCGGTGTGAATGAGAAAGTGTTAAGTGATTGAGTCGTGTGGCTGGGTCAGCTGTAAACTCTTCTTTCTCGATGGGAATCAGAGCCCTATCGTAGCCAAGTCAATGGACTTGCCTTTCTTCTTCTTTCCGGCCAGGCCTTACTATAACCAACCTCACAGATCCCACTCAATCTTTTACACCGATGTATCGTACTCTCTCGACCGGGTCATCAAAAAAAAATACTGCTAAATCTTTCCGAAGTGAGAGAAGGAGGGAAGGCGCGCTACAACTAACATAACAGCCAGCTGAAAAAGGTTAGCTAGCTAGGCTAGCGCGCAATGGCTTTCTCTGATAGGGGCTCGCTTTCTCTCAGCCACTAGTGGCTTATGTAGTGGTCGGCATTCCTACGTGCTCCTCCTTGCCCCCCTACTTAAGAATCCAAAGGTCACCTTTGGGTGACGCTTTGGTTACGAAGGTTACCGGGGTCTAGGTTTATGGATGGATTCAGTCAGCGAAAGTCCCTCAAACTCAATCAATATCAACAAGATGTCGTGACCAGCAAGCGTAGGCGCCTACACGCGCTAGCGCGCTTTCCCTTTTCTCGCTTGGTTGATTTTGTCAGAAAAGAAAGTAGGTTTAGGGGCTTCATTGATTAGTACACCTCCGGTGCTGGTAAGGTCGGGACCGTGGTCGTCCGTCTCCGGTTTGCCGGCCGATAAGATCTCTGAGATTGACCAGCCAGCTGGGTTGGTTTGGCTATTCCTTTCTATTGAAAAGGAGTCAGCTGTCTGCGCTAGTCACCTTCTTCTAGGCTCCGCTGGACGACACGGCATTCTCGTTCAAATATAGGCCGGCCGTACTTGTGATGGTTCCCAAGGATCCAATATGACCACTTAGGTCTACGTTGCCACGATATTGTTCTATGGAAGCGGGCGGGCTGTTAGAGGCCCGGTTTTTTTTGGTGTCGTAGGGGAGGGATTGACCTTTCTAACGCATATTCAGTCGTACCGGCATGGCCCCACTGATTTGTTTTCGATCGGAGCATCAAGCAACGCAACCCGGTTCTACTTGACTAAGCCCCGTGCTCGTCCAAGGAGGGAGTTTGCTTTACCCAACTCCTTTTTTGATAACAAGGCAGAAAGCCCCGACCCAACATTCATTAGTTTCGAATGAAGAATGAAGAGTGCCCTGCCCCAAAAAGCACCTACTCCTATCAAAATGAAAAGCGTGACTTTACTAAACAAGCAAGAAAAGCCCTAACTATTCTATTAGTAAAGCGCTAACGCCCTATCTATAGTCAGGGGCCTTTTCAATAAGGCTCACGCTAGGCGCTCACCTTTTTTGGCTTCCCTAAAATAGAATATTTTTTAGTTGGTAAAGACCCACCCCTTGTTTCAGTCAGAATGAGTCCCCGGGACCCCGGGACATTGGCTTCCGCCAACAGTGGACTATTAAGGATCGCATCCCGCGCATATTCTACATTATAGCCTGCAACTGATTCAGCTTCCGCTTCTGGGAGATCAAACGGAGCTCGATTAGTTTCTGCTAGACGAGAAATGAAGAACATAACCAATACAGGAAACAAGGGAATACCGGACCATATCTGCTTTTGCGCCATGACAATCTCACTCGAATTACGGGGACCTACACATATTAGTACAGTATACCGGGGTCTCCGGCCAGAACCACACGTGCAAGTTTCCCTGCATGTGGCTCGTCCGTGCTTTCCGAGGCGCTGCCTGTGACTCAGCATGGGAGAAGGGGGCGGAACTGCACACTTTCGTGTTCAGAGCATTGTCCGAGTGAGTAGGCAGCGCCTACCAAGCAAAGCTTTCTTGAAGAGGCTGGCCAGGTTCCTTTTCGTCGCCCGCCTTTTATTTCGATGTTGGGGCAGGGCAAGCGAGAAAAGGGAAAGCGCGCTAGCGCGTGTAGGCGCCTACGCTTGCTAGGTTGGCTCACAGCTCTATCTCGGCCGGCATCCTGCTCTCGAGGGGGTGGAGTCCTGAAGCGAACTACTCATTGCTGTGTTGCCCCAACCCAAGGAAGGGCATTAGGTGAGGACCCGGGAGGGAAAGCGTGGTTGACAAGCCACTTCGAGGAGGCGACTGGAGTGCTTTCATCAAATGATGCATGTGGGCTGAGCCATTCCCATCCCAAGTGGTGGCCCGATTCGGCCTGGCCTGGTCGGGAAGAGATTCACATAGAGACTACTGCTATCCGGGAATATCTTTCTATGTTAGCTAGCGGGGGCGGGCTTTCCTATGGTAGTCCCGCTGCGGCCTCTGACCGTCCGCCCCGTCTCATCTTGATTTGGCTATACTTTTATGTAGCCAGCCATGTTAGCTCCACATGAGAGCCTTTTTCTAAAGGCTAAAAAGGCTCTCATCAGTCAGCTCGGCCCCTCTCCTATTCAGCCTTGCCGCCTATTAAGAGAATAGGTCCCGTTCAAGCGGCCCGCCTTTATTCATCTATACCAGCTGCCACGCACGACCCAATAGGAACGATTTCAGCGCCCCTCTCTAGATAAGAAGCAGAACGCACCATTACCTACAGCCCTTTCCTCTGCCGGGGGCTTCCACGAAATGAAAAGGGGCGGCATCGTCGTATGCTCGACATTTGTTGCCCTGGTTTATATCCCGGAGTACTCCTATGGCCGATCTGTCACCCAACCTAGCAAGCGTAGGCTCGAAAGCCTACACGCGCTAGCTAGCTTGTAGTTTTCTCGCTTGGCCCCGTCCCGTTTGGAGAATGACCCAGCAAGCGTAGGCTAAAAGCCGGAGCGAGCAAGAAAGCAAGCGTAGGCTCGAAGGAGCGCGCTCGCGCGCTTTCCGTTTTCTCGCTTAGTCAATTATTCTCGCAGTTCAGAGTTGATTCAGACCGCCACCTCTCTGAAAGCATGGTTCTTGCCTTCCTCTCTCCTCCCTCCTTGGAGCTCGTCCATTCGTCGGGTGATCCCTTGCTCTCACGTTCGAGTGTTTGCTCGTCGTTTAGGCCGGTGAGTGAGATTTCTGCTCATTGCAGTCACCTCCGGGGTTCTTCGCACCTGGATAGTACCAGGACCCTTGTGCCCCGGCCCTTGATCAGATAAAGCTGCCCGCCCGAAGCGCGCCCTATGACCCACAACTCAAAATGAGCCTTGCGACGAGACGCGGACATTCCCCATGCTGCGGTTCCCTCCGGTCCGTTCCCGGGTTGGGTTAGAGGAAGATCCGAGCGATTGCCTTCGCGGATCCAAACGCGCTCACAAGGCGCACAATAAGAATAAGACCAATAGAGACTTCATAAGAGACCATTTGAGCTGCAGATCGTAATGCTCCTAAAAAGGCATATTTCGAATATAGAGGAGTGAAAGTTCCCAAGCAAGCGTAGGCGCCTACACGCGCTAGCGCGCTTTCCCTTTTCTCGCTTGATCATACCCTTCTATGAACCGTACGAGCACGTCCTCTGTCACCCCCCACCGCGCTTACGGCTCTATACCCCAACCAACTTTCTCTGACGCCCAGCCCTCCCTTTCTATTCCTCGGTAAGCGGTTCCTTTTCATTCATTCATTGATTGATTCAAGGTCTTGTCAGAGCCTTTTTGGTAGGTAGTCTTTAATGAGCGGCTTAAGGATATTTTTATCATTCCTGAGCCTGTCTGCCCATTCGCGGAGACTATCAGTATCTGTCTCCTCAGAGATCTCCAGCATCACCATTAGATGGTGGGCCGTATCGGAGTAAAGTTCCCTCCTTTCTGGCAATTGGAGGACTCGCGACAGAGAACCCGACCTCCTTTCCACTTCTTCGCGAACTTGCGCAAGAATCAAAGTGTGAATGGAAAAAAACAACCTCACGTTGTTCTTGATGGGGATCGGCGTGGGGAACTTCCGCCGGTTCTGAAGCCAGCGGCAGCGCCTCTTGAGCCGCCTCTGGTGGATTAGCGGGAGGTAAAGGCTCTGACAAGACCTGCTGATTCACAGGCATGCCCTCTCTGGATGTGCCTGTGCCATAGGTTCTTCGAGACCAGGACCCTTAATTCAAATGAATCCTCCTCAAAGGAGGAGGAGCTTGGTGCGCCAGAAGGTCCCGCATCCGCACCATTACTCTTTGGCCCCTGGTTTACGCTTGGTTCCGAACCGGAAGAGCCCGATGGAGCCATCATCGTCTTACCGGATTCGGTCTCGCCCTCTTCTTGCTCCAAGAGAACAAAAATGGCTGCCAAAAGGAGACCGCCCTCCCACCCGAGCCGACTAAAGAGGAAGTTGAATGATCTGCACAGTAGAATTGAGTTCAGTTTTCTGAGGACGAGATCGAACTCAATGCCAATCAATAGAAATGCCAAATATAATAAAAAAACTAAAAAGAAAACGATCGAAATTCTGACCAAAAAATTAGACATTTGAATACTCTTGTCACTAATATTAGCACCCTTGCTTTCTACAGTTCTCATTGGTCTTATCACAATCACATTTGTTTCCCTCTTTTTTCGGCTGGGAAACAGGCCTTTTGTTTTTTTTGTGTTGAAGGTCATTTTGTTTTTTCTTTTTTTTGCGAAGAAAGACATAAAAGAAATAAGGCCTCACCTTTTCCGTGAGAGATCCGATCTCAGTCGTTTTCAACTTTATCTCCTGGTAGGGCTTTTGGAGGAAATTGGATCCAGGTTGGTTTCCCAACCCAACGGATCGTAACCTTAGGGCGACCCCCCTTAAAATCTTTACTGAACTCTTATTCGTCATATCTTTGCGAGTGAATTGAGTGCCCATCCCATCCGGGCGCGAAAACGCTTATTGCAGCTTTCTCGTCTTGAGTCGAAGCTAGCTCTATTGATTCCTCCGGCGATTACGAGAATCAGCCGCTTCCCCCCTCTCGAGGGGACTGGATTCAACAATTGCACGTAGCTAGTCCTCCTGTAGCGCTTGTGTGCTCCTTGATGCGTTCGTCATCCCTCGCGGTTTTCCGCCCTCCGCTCAACTGGTTAGCATCCAGTTATAAAAAGCTTCAGGCAAGCCGATTTCACCCTTCGTCAGGGCCCGAGACACATTGACCAAGCAACCCTCAGGTCGAAATAAAGTTTCTGCAATATCACTTACGCTATTTCTAGACGGTTACTAGACGGTTATTCGATTTGTTTTATTGATATCTAATTTTTTAGATTGCACGAGTTAATAGTTGTAGTAAGTAGCGATAGAGGTAGCTCAGCTCCCATTGCTCCCGATAGAGCGGTTAAGGAAGGCTATCGTCTCCCCGTTGCAGGTTTAAGAGAGAAGCCTTCCCTCCTTTTCGAATCCAAGGGTGTTTTCCGCCTTCTTTTAGCCGTTCCTGTCCAATCAAAGACTGACAACAATCGACCTACAAGAGCCCCTTACACACACGGGAAAGACTAGGAGAGAGTTGGAATGGAAAGCTTACAAGGCTTACACCAATAAATTCTATGGCAATGGTTCTAGACCCGGAGACTCAGTCCCCTCAACCTCTTCAATTGGAGCTAGCTATAGAGCACACTTTTCTATGCTTTCTTTACTTACTCTAGAGGTCAGGTTCCCTTCAAAAAGGGGCTTCGTAGCTGACGCCAAGCACAAGCTACTTATTTCGACTGATTCCTTTTCTATTATCAAATCTGGAGTTTGAACATGTGCTCACTCGACGGTATGGTGGATAAGAGGTAATCAGAGGCCAGCCTTCAGCCAAAGAGGCACAACAGTGCAGCGAAATGAGATGGAAGGGCTCGAAAGCAAGAAAAGGTTCCGAAGCCCTTTGACCCAGTGCTATCTATGTTAGAGGACTGGTTGAATGAAACCATATCTCATAGGGAATAACTCGTTCCTTCCTAATCGATTACGCTGCCTTCCCCCTCTATCCCTATATTCCAGTACAACGGCAGAATCCGTATTGGAAACCTTTCCCATAGAAAGGTTAAATCCAAACTCAAGTATTCCCAAGGTGCACACTCAATGCCAGGAAAAAAGCAGACAAACGATGGGAAGCACTTTAACTCAAGAAGAACGAGTCTAACAGCATAATATGGGTTTTTGGTCTTTTGATCACATCTCCCAGGGGAAAGAGAAGGGAAATCTACTTTATGCCCCAAAGACGGTGTTGTGGTACTTGGATCACATCTCAATGTCTCAAAAAAGGGGAAATAGACTAAAAGCCCCGGTCTAAGGAGAAAAGAAGTTGACTGGCATTTAGATAGACGAATTCGCTCCTAGCTCGTCGTAGGTGGACAACCCTGAAACCATTCCTTGATTGAAAATCACGAGTCGAATTTATCTCTACCTATTCGACTATCAAGTTCGTGACACCCTGTCTAGCCTACCGCCCTCCTCTGAGGTGGGGTTGGCCATACCATGACGCAACCGACGGTCTTTCTCTTCCTATGAATTGCTGAGGAAGAATGAAGTAGCGAGATGCCGCAAAGCGTCTGTTAACATCTTCTTTTTCTTTCTCTTTCGAGATGCGAAGAGTAGCATTTCTAATGGTAATAATGGTAACTAGTAAGGTGCGGAGCGGCGATTGACCTATGGGCCATTACTACTATGACTAGGATAACACCTATAGCTGTCTCGAATTCAAAAAGCTTAGTACGGCAAGTAAATGATTGATAGCCGAATCAGTGCTCGGCTCCTGCTTCTTCTCTGTTCTCTGCGCGTTAAGCTTGAACCCTATTGTGGTTAAAGAAAAGAGTAAGTCCTCGCCCATACTTAACTTGGAAACTCATAACTTAAGCTCTCAGACTAGAGCTATTCTCACTAAACCTAATCTGTAAATCGAAGACGGGTAACTAAACTAACCTCTTTTAATGAATCTGTTACTAAGCCGACTCTGTGCCCGCATCTGTAGACTGCATTGTCGATACTGGACACTGGACACGGTAACTTAACTGCTTATTATTGTGTCGAAAGAGCAACTCACACTCAAAACATAGCTTTTTAAAAACTCACTGAAAACGCTTTTGAACAAGCTGACCAAGCTAAACTGAAAAGAAGCTAGCCACCTTCCCCTTCCCCTCCCAGTCACTCGACCACTGACTTCCTTCGTTCCTAACCTCCTTCCCCTCCCTACGGTTACCTTCTTTTGCCATCTAGACCGATTCACCGCCCTTCTTTCGCGGTAGACTTGAAATCTTTGTTGAATAGCGCGCTATTGCTATAGCTTAGGGCGTCTATCGCGTTGTTATAGCGGCTCTTCTCGCTTGCGTGCTTTTGCTCCTCGCACTTTGTGTTGTGTTGTTAAGGGCGCGCGAGGAGACGTGTGCGATAGTCGCTTCTATAGTACTAGACTCCATATGGATATGGAATGGAGCCATCGTCGCAGTTTAGTGTGGAGTGCCTGCAGCTCTTTGTGCTGCTCGGCGTGCGCGGTACTTTCCATCGTCCGTTCGCGGGAATGATCCCTCTGGAGTTGCCGGCACGATCACTGCCTTCTCTTCTCTTCTCGTGTGCGTCGCGTAGTGGGAAGCTGTAGTGTTCTGCCAGTTTCGCGAGAATCCTAATTGCATCAAGGAGCATCCATCTCGCCGACTGGTTCGTGTAGAAGAAGTTAGACCCCCGAATTACGAATTTTAAATAAAAAATCTCCCATTGTATATACAATGTCAGATGAACCCACATCTTGACTCTTAGCTCTGCGTCTTCTTGGAAGTGAGATCACTAGGTTTGTGGTGATAGACAGACCAGACAGAATGAAAAAGGTGCCTCTATATCTTATATCTACACAGGAGGACGGAGCGACTCGCTATGAGTAAGAGAGTATGCAGACTAAATGGTGAATAAGCTCGCCTAAAGAATAAAGAAAGAGGTAAGATAGAAAGAGGTAAGATGCCTCTTCGATCAGAATAGTCCTGGTCTCGGGGACGTAGAAAGAGAAAAAGGCGCAGCCATCGACGAGCAAAAGCAGAAAGTAGCTTGAATCTTGATAATTGAGTGAAGAAGTTCCGGTAAGATACACTATGAAACCATGCTGCATCGGTGTTTTCAGGGCCTTCCAGGCCTATTAGATTAGGCCAGGTTCGTAGACTGGGTACATAGAAAGGGGGAAGGGACGCTAACAAGTACTAAAAAAAGACCAAGGCTCGTTTCAAACCAATATAATTTTAGGATTTTATTGATAGCTAATAAACGAATGAATGGAATCTATAACAATCTCTCTCCAGTCTCTTTCCCAAGCGTGTTTGAAGTGCAAAACGGATCGCTTTTAGTTCACTGAATCAATGGTCCTAAGTGCTCGTCTTTTTAACTTCGCCCGCATTCCAGCAAAGCCAACCAACCAATTACCAAAAATGTCTCTGCAAAGTCCGCCAAAACCTGCAGCCCCAGGAAAACTTTAGCACATCCATCCGTGTTAAATTTGACATCCGAACTAGGAGGATTCCATGAAATGAGATGACAACGCATAAGCAGAAGTTGTTGCTGTACCGTTATACTAACCTGGCCTTCATATATTGTTTGGTGGACCTCGCGGCCATAAGCCATGATAACAGTGTCATAGGAACTGCATTCTGAGGTTGAAATAGCTCACAGTTCCGCCACTTCAAAATCAAAATGTGCCACAATGCCGATATGAACACAAACTGATAAGGGCACCTAGAATATGAAAAAATAAAGGAAGTAATGAAAGACCCTAAACGAATCCAATCCATGAACGAGCTAGCAACATGGCCCAACTCACTTTCCTTGGAATACAAATCAAACCAGCCCTGATGAGCTCGAGGACACTGCTTGAATACATGCTCCAGTGTTTCACAATCTCTTGAAACCATCGGGAACAAGTACCAATCTGATCTGACACAAATGCCTCCTTCTGCTTATTGGTAAGCAGCCGGTTCCAACACAACAACCACAAGAAAGACTTCCATCTTGGTAGAACGGAAAGGCACATCCAATTGCTGTTGTGTTGAAAATCATAGCCTTTTAAAAATATAAAAAATATGCTGACTTTACAGAGAAATTTCAAGTCGCTCCTGCCCACGTGAGAGTGTCAGGAAAATAAATTTGATGCGATACAGTTTGCCCTGAATAAGAGCCAATTTGTCCAGCCAGAAACGTATAGACTCTCCATTCCCAACATTCCACTGTAATCCCAACAAGACAAGATAATATCTCGCCCGCGAAGGATTGAAGCTCATGTTGAAGTTTCCCATCGTGTGGCGGGGGGAGGAGCAGAGTCATCAATAGGTAAAGAAGGACACTATTTGCCCCAGGTACTACTATGACAGCCATTGGGCTTTCTGCTCCAAGCTCACCTCAGAGGGATTACTATGCCCTAGCTAGAATAAGGGGTGACCGGCTTTCAAAAAGCAGAAATCTCGTAGTAAGGAAGTTTCAGGTCAACATCCCTCTCCCCGGAATGAAAGTAGCTCTTGGGATTATTTACGGTGCTGAGAGGACTGCTCCTAGGGCTGGAAGTAAGGCATCTGATTCAAAGGTTGGAAGTCCAATCAATGGTTGACCAGACTCATATGAGAGTTCCTCAACGACCTAGAAGACTGAATTAGCAGTCAAGGAGGTAAGGCAGTCAACAGACTTAGAAGAGGTAAGGCAGTCAACAGACTTAGAAGGATCAGAGGTTAAAGGGAAGACACTTGTTCTACTATGCCGTGGGGGATGAGATGATGAAGAAAAAATTAGGCGCAAACGAGAGGAATAAAACCTCATATAGTAAAGAAGTAAGGCACTGGGGCATATCAAACTCAAAGGAGTTAGCAGACAGTTCCTTGGCCGGAGTACTACCTGCTTGGCCTCACAGGAACTAATAGAGCAAGACCCCGAGGGATCTTGGACCTAGATCAGAGTTCGAGTTTACTTATTGAAGAAAGTCAAGACCAGAAACTGGGGAACCAGACTCGATTTCAAGGACAGGTAGGAAGGAAGCGTCAGTGATAAGTAAAAGGGTAGGAGCCCAGTCCTGATGGTAAAGCCTAGGTAGCTACTTCTGATTCAAAGGCATCAGCAGGAGCCCTTCTCCCTGGGGGAGAAGGACCAATAACGAATGATCTTGTTCATTCATATCCACCCGTCCGCTAGCGACTAAGTAGGAGCAGCATCTTTTCCTCCCCTGCCCGGATTCCCATCCATCACTAGCTCCATATAGTCCCCATGGAACCATCCGATCTAGAGCGAGCCTCAAACGAGATCTTTCTTCCTTTCATCCACTCCTTCAATCCATTCATTACTCCGCTAGCCAGCTAAGCTAGCCTTCCACCCGGGGCGGCTTCTCAATAAGAAAGCTATTGTCTGGACACAAGCTTTATCAAAGGTCAGTAGCTGACTTTTCCAACCTAGCAGTCAAGCCAAGAAGAGAGTCACACCGCTACTCTAGTATGCTATTGACTTCCTTCTGTGATCTGCCAACTTTTTTACATAGTTCCAAGGGAATGAAGATAGGACGTTGTGCGGTGGGTTGAACGAGATTGATTGATGGACCTGGAGTAGACGAGGAGGGAAGGCATGGTTCTTTATAGTTTTAGAAGGGCAGCCTTTTCTTCTTAATCTTAAGTATGAAATGTATTAAAGAAATAGGAAAGAAAGAACTCAAAGCTCTTTCCTGAGGACGTAATCCCATTGCTTTGCTGTCGCAATGCTATAGTACTTAGGGCCCTATTCCTCGGTCTTAGAGAAGTTTGCGAGTTTAGGTTATGTGCTTGATCCTAGCTGAAGGTCTTGCCGTTTATGTAGCTAATGAGTGAAAGAGTTAATGCCTTAAACCTTAAACCTTTCTAACTTCCGAATCAAAGACTTACAGATGTCTATTCTTAAGGCCATTGCTATGGCAAAGCTATAGGAGAATCTAGAACCTCTGTTCATAGATTCTATCTTTCTATAATTCTTTAATACTTCTACTAGAACTATAGAAGAATGAACGCCAATGCCAATACTTCCCAAATTTTAGAGATTGCGAGAAAGAATATAAAAATAATACTTTTTGCCTGCACACTCACAACTTAATTTAGCAAAGGGGCCTATCCGGCTTCACTCTCATCAGCTTTTGGCAGTTTGACAGGTTTTGGCATGCCTTGGATATTTCGACCCAATCCGCAACCAGGCGGAAAGTTTCCAAAGAGCATGAGCTATGGCTTTTACAGCTTGGGACAGACGTGGCCTTGGGATAGGTGCTCCTTCAGCAACATAAAGAAAAGAAAGAAACTATAGGGACTGAAAGGACGGCTCGAACTGTCCATTGTCAACCCCTACATAAGGAAGGGAAGGGCTGGGGCCTTGTAAACAGCATACTCGCCGTGGACAGTCACGAAAAGATTGTCCACTATGAATTTCATTAAGCTTCTGATGGTAAGTGGGGAACTGCTCCTGCAGAGTGAATCCATGGTCTACCAAGTATGAATCCATGGTCTACCAAGTAGAAGTAGCGTGTTCCTTGCCGGTGAGATATCCTGAAAATGAACATAACATTGAAGGGCCGAGCAGCGAAGAACAGCGGCACCGGAATTTCACAAACACGCTGAACACTTAAAATATCTGACAGCCTAAGACAGACAACATACACTTCCCTTTATACACCACTTTTTCTATTTATAACCTTAAATAACGAGAATTTGGATTTGTTTACTCAAGGAAAAGGCGAATCAAAACGTTCTTTCTGCTACGAGATTGATTCTCTTATGATATTTCTAGTTTGATCGCGATGTACCTTCACCTTCAGATCGAAGTCCTTTACTAACGCATTTCTATTCCTCTGCTAGAACGGAGCTTCTATTATGGCTAAAGAAAGTGCTAAATAAAGCCCAATCGAAGTGGTAATCGCACATTTTCCACTTCTTTCTCCATCGCCTGTCAACCATTCCTTTGATTGACATAGGTCACGAGCGATCTAATTCAAATTCAAAGGAGAATGCTTTGGTAGAATTCATTTTGTGTGAAATCAGCAATTATCTTCCTTCTATCCCACTTGGGAGAAACAGAAAATATCTATTTACTAGTGAGCAATGAACACTAACTTCAACTCGAAGCATTTGAGTTGAGAAAAGAAGTTCCAACTGATAAGCCAATCGATGCAACAACAACAAAGAGTACGTTTTGAGCCTAAGGTTGCGGAATTTCTATTGCTTAGCATCTCGGGTTCGCTTTGGTCATTGAATCCGCCCGGTCCTTTTTTTTTGGTGGAGTTTTCTCGTTACGGAAGGATATCCCGTGGTACCGTTGAATTGAGGAAGGCTCTCGCCTAGAACGTGAAAAGTGGCTATGCGTTGTTTCGTAGTAGTTCTTGACCCCTTCCTTTGCTTCAGGTTCAGGATAGTTCTATAATTTCGTTATGGTAGTGAGTTCGTTATAAAAGGATATCTGTCGACTACAAGGATCAATGATAAAATAAATCCACTTCTTTTAGAACGGGATTAGTGCGAAGATCAGTCTTGATCCCCTCGCGCTAAAGCAATTGTAGCAGCAAAAACTAAAAAGAGCAGTGGCAGTCAGTAAAAGCCGATAGCCAGGGCATCCTCTTCGTAACGACAAAGATGTAGACTACACTTTGAGTTTTTTCTTGCCTACTCTCAAAGTAAAAGGTATTAAAAGGGTCGATAAGCAAAAACTAAAAAGAGAAGGGAAAGTTCTTGGTATTCTGCAAGCTTCTGGGGCATGTCGCCTCGTATTTCATCGTATATAATATAGTCTCGTTGGGCGGTTGATCGCTAGTCTTCATTGACACGTTAACCCCAAAAAACCTCCTATATACCTTGTCTTCTTTCATTGAAAAGGTATATGCGCTTAGTCCCCAAAAGAAAGAGCGGATTCTGTGCATCGAGACTAACATATGAGACTAGTGAAATAAGTTACTTGCCCTAGTGCTACTCCCTGGCTTCCTTCCTCCACAGAAGACTTGCTAGAATAGCTTGTGTCACTTCCTTGCATGGACAGCTACCACCTCTTCTCTTGACTTTCCTTCGCTTCGGGAAGACTAAAGAAAAGGCCTAATTCCCGACATTCTATTTTCTAAGGAAGATCTCGTTCGTGCACCACACCCGTGGTTCACTCACTAGCTTTCAGTTCCATTCCTTTCCGAAAAGAATATGGGATTGAAGCCGGAATGAGAAGTAGTCCCGTTCCTATCCCCGATGGGGAATTAAAAGAAAAGGATGGCTTACGATCCTTATTAGGAGCCAGAGCAGCGTTGAGCTAGAACCTGATCCATTTTTCTAGAAGAGGCCGTTGAGAGAGGCCTTTAAAATGAGTTAAACCCGAAGCCCCATGGTCCGGGCTAAAGAGGATCATCAACGATTCCCTATCCGTTGAAGAGGGATTGCCCTACTCTCTATTTTAAGCTTGTTCAGTTTTGTTTTAGTAGCTCCTCTACTTCTTGGTCGAGCCAATTAAATCTCCTTACCCTTTACTAAAGGGGGAATAATTATAAAGAAAGGGCCGAACCGAGGGATCAACTTGGTCGACTTCGAAATCTCAAGGTAAGAGAAGCAGATCTTGCTGGTTTTCCGTCTCTCATGATTCCACCAGTTCGAGAAGGATTTATAAAACCAAGACCCTTCCCCATAGTAAGATAGCAGGTCAACGTCTAAGTCTAAGCCTTAACCCTCTGAGTTATGTGCTTCCCCTTTTAGAGCTGGGCTACTACCCTAATAAAGTTATTCCTAGCGTATAGTCTTAGATTGAGTCTTTATCTAAGATAGTACCTAATAGTTAGTTAAGCATTAGTACCTAATAGTTAGTTAAGCATTAGGCGCCCCAGTTCCACAACAGAACATATTGGATTCAATGTTTCTTTGTACCCTCGATCTCTGTCTTCTGGTAGTACGTGTATGGGTCCCAATCCTGATTGAGTTCGCATCAAGACTTCTGACAACTAGCTGAATCAATAAACTGGCCTGCAACTGCTGGGAAGATAAAAGCTACTGGAACGGGATCTCAAACTAAACTCCCAATGATGGCAGAGAGAAAGGACCACATTCCACTTTCGGGTCGAAGAGTTGCTTACTTGTTAAAGTAAGGAGAGGATGACTCCCTCGACCCGGTATGGTTAGGGAGTAAGGTAAGGTTTTCATCATCCACCAAGGGTGGAATCGGAAGAGCTTAGTTAGAAAGCAAGCCAGTGAGACCAGAGAGACAAGCTTGGGGGTTGTAGGCCTGTTCGCATTGGTTTAGCCTTCTCAGAAGAAGGGATAGCTAGAGCCCATTTATCACACGTTTTCGATTAACCTAATGGCGATTGCTGGATAGAGGGAATCCCCTTTCGTTAATAAGTAAATCAATGCCTGCTTGCCCCACCTTTTAAGCCCGCCCTCTTTCATTGACTGACGAACTTAACTCGAAGCTCCGGTTTTTTACTGCCAGGCTGTACTTAACTGAGAAGGACCTCCATCATGACTTGTTCACTTCCATCACTGAAAGGACTACGCTTCCTTTCTGCCAGAACTGGCATTTCTCATTCCTTGCTTGACCGCCGTACTTGACTTAAAGGTAGACTGATTGTTTAGGAAAAAAACCTCAACTTTGGCAAGGTAAGGCTTTGCGGAGGGAAAGAGAAGTTTTGAGAGAGAGATAGGGTAGTCTTGAGAATTCCAGTCCGAAATCAGAGCCAGTTACAGGGGTAACCTTTTTCAAATATACCTTTTTTAGGGAAGGCAAGCCAGTCCCAGTCGTTGGTCAACAGTCGCAGTTTCTTATTTTCTTTATGGGTAAATAGGTTTAAGACCTCGCCTATAGTTTTTTAGTTTTTTCCCCGGCGCACAGAAAGAAAAAGAACCGCAAGGATTTGAAAGCAGCCCGACGGCGATGGGGTTCTCATGCTTCTTTTTAGGTTGAATAATGGCCATAGCCATAGGCAAAGAATAAGGTTTTCTTCACTTGAAGAACCCTAACTGGAGGCTCTTCAGTTTCTCATTGATTGGTTATGGTGATGTCAAGACTCTTCATTCCATATATCCACTCTTCCATTACGTAGGAAAAAGAAGTGTTCTGTGTCCGAGATCGTGGAACCGAGTTCCTTTGAAAAAGGGTAAAAATCGTTGCATCAAAAAGTACAAGATTTATAGCATCATGGCTTGGTTAAGCACTTTGTCTTGCCTTCTTTACTTCAGGAACTTTTTTCTTTTGATAGGAGGATCAGGCCCTACGTACTTCTAGGTACCCTAGATCACACATAAAATTTCTTCAACTGGTATAGATGAACCGGTATGTTTAGTGGATTACCCTCTTTCTTGGTCGACAATCGAACTGCACCACCTGAAAAATCACTTTGAATCTGGTTCAATCTATAAGTGGGACGAAAAGAAGAGCTCTCGTGGAGTAGTCGATGTCCCACTTCCAATTCTTTTTTCTACCTATACATTTTGGGAGCCTTCAGAACACCCGCCCTCTTCTTCTTCCTTTCCCAAAGAGGGGTACGAATGGTTGTCAACAGTAAGAAAGTGGTTATATATAAGCAAAAAATCATAGGGACTTACTTTATTTCAAGAAGGAAGCATGGGCGGTGGGAAAAGATCGATAAAGATGAGGGTAAGCTGGCCTTTCAGGCTAGAGAAGAAGCGCTCAGCCCATCTCTTTCTATACAAGGAGAGGACGACGACGGAGATTGTCCTTTTTTCAATCAAATCCAGTTAAGGTCGAGGAGATCCCCTATAGAACTTTTTGTTCTCGCACTCTCAGGTCGGGCCTATAATGAGTTGCCAATCGATCCTTCCTTCTTTATAGCCGCAAAAGAAGGACTGTATATTCCACTGAGTCCTCTCAATCACCCTCTTTTTTTTTTCTAAGAGTGCAATAACATTAGGAGAATGGCAGCTCCTTTAGTGTGTGAACTCGAAGGTTCCCCATACCCTGACAGTTCCAACTAAAATAGTCCACTCTTTTCTGGTGGCTCTTCCCGGCTGGCCACCTCCGCCTCAGAAGAATAACCAGCATTCCCATCTTCATCTTTCCTGAATTTCTTTAATTCTCCCGAATCAGTCTGACCATTTTCTCACTTGTGGTTGCGCCACCTCTTCTCTTTCCAGTCAAAACCTTCCTTACACTTGATGAACTACCAGAACCTTCTCTTTTCTTTAAAAATCATAGGCTTCTTCTTTCCTTTTCATTTCCCTGAACTTCCGTCTGTCCCCTCTCAATGTCAGGCCCCGTCCCTGCTGTCCAAGGAGCCAACGGTTGTTAGCACGACTTCTGCTTTATATAATGTATTTCCTTCGTTCTAGCAATCTATCTTCTATACCCCTTTGGCTTTTTAAGAAATAAGGCTTGGAAATTAATAAACGTAAAATCTTAAAAAAAAGAAGGATGTCCAAGTCTGTGATGCCAGAGATCGCCTGAAACAGAATAGGCAGAGAAGGGTCCTGTCTTCGGCTGGATAGTTGCTGTATTCGGCTTGATAGGATAGAGATCTCCTTCACATTGGCCTTGAAGCAAGATTTTCCCGGTTCGCAGATCCTTAACCAAAAATCCCCAAGGTGTGAAACTTACAAAATGATCTTTCGTAAATTTAGCAACTGAGAGCAAATTTGGATGCATGGTAGGAAGATGCAACACTCTCGAAAGAGGAAATGTAGAAGAACCCGAGGGTCCGAAGGAGAAACCGTACCAATATTAGCAATGGGAAGGGAATCACCGTTACCAACCATAACTTGATCATTGCCAACATATTCAGATTTCTGAGTCATAGAACGAGCATCACCAGTCATATGATTAGTCGCACCAGTGTCCGGATACCAGTTGGGATCATAGGAGTGAGTAATCCGCATGCCAGCGAAACAGTTGGAGAGATCATCGTCAACAGTTGGGGACCCGTAACGAAAACGACAAGAGACAGCAGAATGGCCAAACTTTCCCCAAATTTGGCTTGGCATTGAACACGTCGTCCATCAAAGTCGGATGACGGGGTAGGGCCTAGAAGTCCTGAATTCGAGAAGAAAGATCCACGACCTCCTCGTCCAAAGTCACCACGAATAGCACGACCACCACGGAAGGAGTCCCCGCGACCCCTACCACGACCACGGGTAGTTACAAAGGCAGTAGGGTGGGAAGAAGGAATTCTTGTTGTGAGTTGTGACTCAAAGGAAAGCAATCGAGCACGAAGATCGGGAAAAGAAGGTAAGGGAGGGATATTAAAGATAGCAGTGACTAGCATAGCATAATCTGGACCAAGACCACGAAGAACGGGGGTAACAAGGTCAACATTTGAGACTGATTCGTTGATAGCAGCCAACGAATCTCTGAATTTTTGGCATGTTGAAGATATTGAAAAATAGATTGATTTCCGGAGAGAAGTTGGAAGCGAAGATTAGTAGCATTAGCAAGCGATTGTTGAGAGAAATTTTGTTGAAGACAAGACCAAGTTCAAGTTTTGCCATCATAAGAAGGGATAAATGGAGGAGGGCAAGGAAGGCTCAACTAGCTAGATGGGCCACCGCTGATGAGTAGTGATCCGATGTTTGATCTTGTCAATGGGTTGATGGCAAACTTCTCTTTTATCCCACCCGGAATAAGATAGAATTAGGGTGGATGTTGACTGCTTTATCTTAGTCTTAGGTATCCCTTCTAATTCTCACCCTACCCGTATTGAATGAAGGTTGGTATGAGCATAAAAACTCCGATTCAAGGTTGTCCTTACCATACCTAGCTGAGGGAAGAATAGAGGGATTGAGCCCCATCAATGAAACAAGTAAGGCTAGTCGATTTTCAAGATTTTAGTAGCTCACAGGTAAGGTTCCCGGGATTGGAGTGGCTCGGGTCGGGGCTGGACGGAGGATATCCCGATTATGATCCCTATGGGGCTTGTATCGAATCTATATCTCCGACTGACTTCAGTGTCTGAGGATGACGCTAGTATTCGCTAAGGAAGTATTATGGTGTTATCTAAGAGTCTCTAGTTTATGGCCCCATGATGGGATTGGTCTTTACACTTGCAATGGTATCAAGATAAGGTGATTCGTATGCCACCATGATTCCCTTTAAGAGTTTAGTATCCGATTCTAACCTAGCATTGGTCCCCGTTGCGTATGTTGAGCGAGTAACCCGAGCTAGGACGGCGTAATTGAAAGAGATTGATTGGTACTACGGGTTATGGGTGACAGGTGTCACCCTTTTATTAGTAAGATAAGTTGTCTTGGTTCTGTAACATGGATTGGATCATTTCAAACCTGGCTTTTCATGAATATTGAACCCCCAACACTCGATTTTAGTGCGCTGAATAATTGTCCTTTCCCCGTTAGGATTTGAGTACGAAAGGCCCACCCCAAAGAGCGAATAGTCCTTTCTTTTTTTCGGGTATCGCCACGCGGCTTAATCCCGATCACTCCCTCAGGAATAGGAGCCAATAATAGAACGCACATCAGCTGATCTACGACCACCCTTTCTCTAAGCAAGCTACGGCTCGAAGGAGCGCGCTCGCGCGCTTTCCCTTTTCTCGCTTCTTTCAGTCTATATATATTTTCAAAGAGAGACGCGAACTTAGAAAGAAAAAAAGACTTTGAGTTTTAGTTTCGATATGGATATCCACGCCCGACTTTCAAGAATTCCGCAAGAAATCTCTCAAGTGGAAGAGGAGAAGCTCGAATGGGAGCAAATGCTGGGTCTGTTCTGGGAACACATGCCGGCGATCGATCCAGAAAAGATAAGATCTCGTATGCTGGCTATACGGAATACAATCCAAGCCCTCGAAAACCAAAAGAGGGCCCTCCTTCTCGAACAGCAGGAGCTTATTCTTGCTGTCGCACGTGATCCCCCGCAAGATTAAAAGAAATGAGCATTAGCTCTTTCTAAAAGATTCAAATAAGGAGTCCGTCGACCCAAAGTAGTGTGTGTTTTAATCCAGGGCTTTCTTTCGTGGAGATCTACTCCTATCCTAAGTAGATTGCTTTTATTTGGTGTGTTTGCATGTATCACTAGTAGTCTTCAATGCTTATGTATAATAATAAGACTTGTTCGTAAGTGCTTCAAATTCATGTGAAAGTTGAAATAAGGTGTAAGTTAAGTGTACTGGAGATGTGCTTATTAAGCCTTTCCAGCAAGCTACGGCTCGAAAGCCTACGCTTGCTCTTCCCCTTATCTTATTTAGAAACCTTCCCTTGCTTCGCACCTCGTCATAGCCCTGAAAAGCTCACTCGGAGTTCTAGTTAGAGAATGGGATATGATTAACTACTTGCCTACTGCTACCTGGCTTCCTTGGGAGATCGAAGAAGGTAAAGATAAGCGCATTCGCCACGCGAAAGCTTTAGTTTTGTTCACAGCTAAGAGTCTAAGAGTGATTGATGTCATACCAGCAGCCTTTCTTCCAACAAAGGTTATTCTGCCTGCGGGTTCTGGAACAACTCCTTCTTACTCCCCTCGACCTATTGAAGTTGCCTACCCAAGGCTCACTCGCTGCCTTAAGTAAGGCATGCCTTTACTAAACTTGCTATTGCAAATGCCCTAACTAAACGACCAACAGATTTAATAGCACCGTCGTCTTCCCGAGAAAGATCTGCAGAGCTAAGCCCGGAAGTGCCTTCGCTCCCAATTAGAAAGAAAGTAACCCGGTGCAGTGCCTTCTCTTCAATTGAATGAAGTCAGTTCTCCTTCATTTGTCTTTGCTGGAATTGAATTCATTCCAGCGAGAAAAGGGAAAGCGCGCTAGCGCGTGTAGGCGCCTGCGCTTGCTCCTCTCTCTGCTTTCGAGCCTGCGCTTGCTCCTTTCAGGTTTCTTCCAAATCCTTTTCCTTTCTGGTAATTACTACTCAACATGACCTTTGCAACCAAATTGTCCTTGCACTTCACAGTAATGTGTAGTGACCTTAAATGCCCAGTACCCCCCGGATCTATTTCATCATCAGTAAAGGTGATCTAGTTCGTGGCATGGATCTGGCCTACCAGATTTCCAAACTTCTCGGTTGACACATCATGAGCCACATGGGCTTCATTTAAGACTTTCGCTTGTGTCCTTCTATGCGGTTCGGACCTCAACACCAGAGACAACAGAGATATTTGGACAGGAGTTCTGTGCAGCCGTTCAACTACACTGTATTCACTTTGTTTCATCAGTCTCAAAAATTCTGCTAATTCTTCATTCAGCAAGCTACGGCTCGAAAGCCTACACGCGCTAGCTAGCTTGTAGTTTTCTCGCTTTATTCACCTCCTTCGCTTTCTCCAGCATTTGGTCGGCTGGAATTGAATCAGCAGAACTTAGCATTCCAACCTCTTTCCCTTCTTTTGTCTTGCCTTTACGACGCCTTTCTAATTCTTCAGGCGTATAACATCTCCCCTTTCTCGTAATTCCTCCTACGCCTGCTATGTTTTCAATACAATAGACGGAGGTTGAAAGATAGGCTGGCTGACATTAGCCACTCCCAATTGAGAATTGGATAGTGGGTCTGTGACCTTACAATCGTATACCCATGGCACTGCCTTCTTACTTTTGTACGGGAAAAGTTACAGGACTTGAATTGTGATAGGGGAGGGGGCGTACTGAGAGATACTTGTCCCTTGGACTGAGGCTACCCTCGGTGCAGTGACTATAATCTCGGTTCTTACTGCAGGGTTAACAGGGGTTCGAGTGTAGGTTTTTATTCCTCCACTTCCACCGTCGCAGCTTCTAACTCTAAAGCTAGAGTATATCTAAAGTGCGGGCCGATTTATCGCCTTAGCTGCAAGTCCCTTCAATTTCACTTGCACAAACCTCCCTCA